TACAGCCATTAGAGTAATACTCCTCGTTGCATTTATTTTCAGATCATAATCAAAACATAGTAATAATTTATCTGTTATTACTAAGCTATATAATAACAATTAGATAATTATTATAGTTGACTACATATATGTATACCTTTATTTTATTATTCTTGTCAAGTGCAAATAAAAACAAACTTATAGATTGATTTAATTTATATTAGACTTTTTTTAAAGTATTAGATAGAAAAAAATTAATAGATTTTTAAGGTTAAATTGTATTTAATAATATGAAAAGCTAATGAAATAAAATTATCTATTCCATTAACTTTTCATATTATTTATTTTAGCGTGAAGCTAGCTTGTTGAATTGTTGTAATGCTACTCGACCAATATTATATAATGCCCAAGATGCTGCTGCTAATACAGGAGCAAAAACAAATATAAGACGTATATCCATATTAATATCCCTAATAAAAAATTTAATAGATTCTCCCTATAGAAAAATGAACTATTTCTCCAATATAATTATATTATTAGTCTACTTATAAAATATTTTATAGTTAGAACTAATAATACTTAATACAAAAATTACTACTATTAATAACCTTTACATCTTAAAGCTAATAAGAGTATACTAGCTATGATAGAAGCACTCCTTACTTTAAATATTATTGTCTATGATATATAAGAATTATGTCAAATACTAAGATACTTATTATTATTATTAAATCAAACTATCTTTAGTTAAAATTTGTATTTATAATAATCCTTATTTCATTGAGATATCAATGACACAGGATTATAATCTAGTGTAAAAATTCTATAAAGATTCGGAGTATATTAATGTAAAATGTAAAATGAAATATTTCCCATTTAGCCTGGAGCAATTAAGGATCATTCAAGCCATAAAAAATGAAACTAACATAAAGCAAGCAGCTAAAAAATTATATCTTTCACAACCAGCACTAAGTTTACAAATACAAAAACTAGAATATGAAATTGACTCCCCAATTTTAGACCGAAGGAAAAAACAGATTTATTTTACTTTTACTGGAGAATTAATCTTAGATTATGCAGATAGAATTTTAAGATTATGTGAAGAAGCGGATAAGGCTATTGTTTATTTAAAAAAGTTAAAGAGAATTAGTCTAACTATTGGTTCTAATGAAATAGTAGGGACGTATATATTACCAAAAATCATCGATTTATTCTGTAGACGCTATTCCTATACTCATGTTAAACTAGAAATTGATTCTACTAACTGCATATCTTGGAATATTATTAATGGTAAGGTTGATATAGGAATTGTTGAGGAAGAGGAAATCCCTAAAGAATTATATAACTCATTATACAGTACACCGTATTTCCAAGAAGAAATAATTTTAATTTTACCTAAATCTCATGAATTGAAGGATGTTTATAGTATAAATAAGGAAAATTTATACAATTTAGATTTTATTACTCTAAAGCCTCATTTTACAGGTAGGAAATTAATGGATGATGTTTTAAAAAAATTTAATATTGAGAGTCATAAATTAAAAATAAATCTTGAGCTTAATTCTATTGAAGCTATTAAACGTGGAGTCCAGGCGGGATTAGGAGTTTCATTTGTATCTATTCTTATGGTTAAAGAGGAATTATATTTAAACCGTTTGAATTCAGTAATAATTAATGATAGGAGTATTAGTAAACGTTTAACTTTACTTGTCAACTTGAAAATCAATGAGTCCCACTTATCTGGGAAATTTTATAAATATTGTTTTGCTATATTAAAAACGCGACTATATATTAAATTCCTTAATTTAGATTATTAGTGAAAGGGTTTTTGAACATCTAAATTTTTTAGATGTTCAAAAACCTTTTCACTAATAATCTAAATTAAGAAGTATTAAATAAGCAAAACTAACGCCTCCAAACGAGCCAATGAAAAACCCAGAAGTGAATTGATTCCAATTTTTACCATTTAGTAAATCATTTTTATTAATTACCTCAGAGTCTTGGAAAGTTACTTTCCCATACATAGCTAAGCAAACAGTTAATATTGTTACTAAACCTACAGAAGATAGGAACCCAATTAAAAGTGAAATTTCAGATGCTCTTAATGGTCCTAATTTTTCAAAAGGTCCTAGTAATAAATAACCATGTGCCATACCAATTTCTAACCCTCTTAAAAGAGGAGATAGGCCTTTTCTATAAGCTGGTAAACTACCTAAATAAGCTTTTGTTGCTGCTGATGAAGTGACTGGTGTTGATAAGTGCCCAACCGAAGGATCATCGTTGTAAGGTTTAATAAAACTTGTCATAAGTATTTTGTAAAACTTTATTATATAAAAATATTTATATCTTTTTAAAAGAGAATAATTTAAGATTCCAGCGAATGAGACATTTTATTTTTTGAACCAGTGGAGCCAATTAAATTAGTGTATTTTTTGGTTTTAGATATATAATAGTATATTATATCATTTTTTATAATTTTTAGCCAAGGAAAAAAAATGAGTGTTCTTATTGATTATGTTTTATTGTTAGGTATCGCCTTTGTACTTGCATCTGGTTTGTTTTTAGGCCTTAAAGGAATTAAATTAATTTAGTTTTTTTTAGTCTTGTTAATATTTAAATTAAATTTAGAATTTTAGTCTAAACATTTATAAATTCTATACTGTTAAGAAAATAAAGAAAGAATTATGAGTACTGAGAAAATTAATAACTTATTAAAGCGTGATATTGTAGTCGGTTCTAGACGTTTTAGCAATTATTTCTGGACATTTATTTTATTTTTTGGAGGGTTAGGGTTTTTGCTTACAGGCATTTCGAGTTATTTCCAAAAAAACTTATTATTTTTTATTAACTCAACAGAATTATCCTTTTTGCCTCAAGGGCTGGTTATGACATTCTACGGAGTTGTTGCTATAAGTCTAAGTGTATACATTGGGCTTACCGTTTTTTGGGATGTTGGTAGTGGGTATAATGAATTTGATAAACAAAATGAATTGATTAGAATAGTTAGACGTGGATTTCCAGGAAAAAATCGTCAGATATTATTAGTATATGCGTTCAAAAATATTAAAAGTATTAAATTAAATATCCAAGATGGTATTAACCCTAAGCGTGTTATTTATTTATGTACAAAGGATCAAAGAGAAATTCCACTAACGCCTGTTGAACAACCAAGGTCTTTAGAGATTTTGGAAAATGAAGCATCTGAATTGGCAAGATTTTTAAATATTAATCTAGAAGGACTTTAATTTATTAAAATTACTATAGATAATATTTATTTTTAAACTACTTATTTATTTATTTATCTTTTAGTTAGAATAAAACTAATAAACATAAATAAATTATATTATAGTAGGTTATAAGTGCGAGCATAGTTTAGTGGTAAAACCATAGCCTTCCAAGCTATTGATGCGAGTTCGATTCTCGCTGCTCGCTAACAAGAAAATTTTCCACCTAAAAACTTTTTAACCTAATTCTATTTTAATAGGAATGAGAAATAACTTTGTTATACTTATAAACAAGAAAGGTATAATATATTTTTATAAAATGGAGAAAGTTTTAAAATGTCTGGTGGTTCAACAGGGGAACGTCCTTTTTCTGATATCATAACAAGTGTACGCTATTGGATTATTCATAGTATTACAATTCCTTCTTTATTTATTTCTGGTTGGTTATTTATAAGTACTGGTTTAGCCTATGATGTTTTTGGAACTCCTAGACCTAATGAATACTTTACACAGGACAGACAACAAGTTCCGTTAGTAAACGATAGATTTAGTGCTAAGCAAGAATTAGAAGACTTAACAAGAGGATTATAAAAAATATATAAAATTTAGGAGAAATACGTGACTAGAAATACAAATCAACCTGTAGCTTACCCTATTTTTACTTTTCGTTGGCTTGCTATACATGGTTTAGCTGTTCCAACGATATTCTTTATAGGTGCAATTACATCAATGCAATTTATCCAACGATAGGAGTTTATTCAATGACAGGTCCAAATCCTAATAAGCAAGAAGTTGAAATAAGTCGTACATCTTTATACTGGGGTTTATTATTATTTTTCATATTAGCAGTACTTTTCTCTAGTTATTTCTTTAACTAAGGAATTTTGTAATTACTAGATAGAATTTTTATAAGGTTAAGAAAAGATATAGGAGCAAGAGAATATTATGGCAGGAACAGGAAGAATACCACTTTGGTTAGTCGCATTAGTTGGTGGCCTAGGAGTTATAGTCGTTGTAGGTACTTTTATTTTTGGTTCTTACTCTGGGTTAGGGTCTTCACTTTAACTATTAATTGCTATGGGCTTATTGTTTATCTACATTGAAAAAGACACTATTGAATAATTTTCGAAATTCCCAAGGTTCTCTAGAGAACCTTGGGAATTTCGAAAATTATTCAATAGTGTCTTTTTCAATGTAGATAAACAATAAGCCCATAGCAACGGCAGGAAAAACTAGCCCAACTAAGGGGACTAAAATTGAAGGTAAATAATTAATTAACATAATATATTTTATTAATAAATTTTGTAGTAAACGATACTAACACATAGATTTAAGACTAGATTTAAACTATACAAATGCATTCAACAAAGAGTGAAAATTTTAATAATCGTCTAAAAGAAATGCATAACTTTGCAGAAATCTACGCTAAACAAACTAATACCTTTTTTTGCTTAGACCCTTCAATAACTTCTGTAATTATTACAGGGTTAGCTACTTATAAAGATAAGTATGGAGTTCCTTTATGTCCTTGTAGAAATTTTCGTAGTGAAAAAGCTGAAATTGAACTAAATTATTGGATTTGCCCTTGTGTTTCAATGCGCGAACGAAAAGAATGTCATTGCAAATTATTTGTACAACCTAATGACTCAAGTGCTTCAGAAACTCAAAAAATTAGCCTAGATACTATTTATGAAACTTTATAAATCAGCTTTTTTTGCTATAAAAATAATAAGTGGGCCTGATACAATAATTAGTGCTGCAGTAATTACTTGACCAATAACTTGCCAATTCATACGATTGTTCTCCTGAATAATTATCTAGGTATTTTTGTATACATAAAAACGGAAGTACTTATTAATAATACTTATTTAAACCCGCAAGACTAAAAAATCATTTATTAATACTTTTATTATAATTCAAACTAAGAAAGAAAACAAAGACTAAGATACCTATTTTTATCTTCTTATAAAAGTACCTTAATTATTTTACCACATTTTTAGTAAGATATTGAAAACCAGGTTTAATAAAATATGGGCAAATAGCAAGTTTTTAATAGAAAAGTCTATATTTAAAACCTTTAATTATATTAACTAATAAATTACTTTTTTAAACAATCAATAAATATAAATATTTTTACTAAGGAGTGAAGAATATATGGAAACAGCAAAAAGCTTAGAAAATTTATCTTTAGAAAAAAATTTAAACTTAAAACAAGTCTATTTAGATACACAAATTAAGACGATTATTGATATCTTAGAAGAAGAATTAGTTGGTTTAATACCGGTTAAAACAAGAATCCAAGAAATTTCAGCATTATTAGTCATAGACAAATTAAGAGAAAACCTAGGGTTCACAACCGGAAATCCAGGTTTACATATGTCTTTTACTGGTAGTCCTGGTACAGGTAAAACTACTGTTGCAACACGTATGGCAGATATTCTTTTTAAGTTAGGACATTCAAAAAAAGGGCATTTATTAACTGTAACTAGAGATGATTTAGTTGGACAGTATATTGGACATACTGCCCCAAAAACTAAAGAAGTACTAAAAAAAGCAATGGGTGGTCTTTTATTTATTGATGAAGCTTATTATTTATATAAGCCAGATAATGAAAGAGATTATGGGAGTGAAGCAATTGAAATTTTATTACAAGTTATGGAAAACCAGCGTGATGATTTAGTAATTATTTTTGCAGGATATAAAGAACGTATGGAACAATTCTATAGTTCTAACCCAGGCTTATCTTCACGAATAGCAAACCATGTGGATTTCCCAGATTATTCTCCAGATGAATTACTTATCATCGCTAAAATGATGTTAGAAGAACAACAATATCAGTTTTCTCCTGAAGCCGAACCAGCATTTTTAAATTATATTTTAAAACGTCGCGAACAGCCGCTATTTGCAAATGCTCGAAGTATAAGAAATTCTTTAGATAGAGCTCGAATGAGACAAGCAAACCGTAATTTTGATAGTGGTGGTCGTATACTTACTAAGGCTGATTTAGTTACAATCACAGATGCTGATATCACAGCCAGTAGTGTATTTAGCTTATAATGTATTTGGCTTAAGCTAAATTCAGAAAGAAGAATTATGTGATTAGGTAATTTTCACATAGAGGTAATTTACTTAATCAAATATATATATATTATCTATTTGGTTAAGTAAATTACCTCTATACCCCTTTTTTCACACCTGTAAAGTTATATAGTAATTTTACTAAAAAAATATAAAAGGTTTAATAGAATATCAATTGATTCAAAGTTCACATAAAATTCTTTTTCTCCAGTATTTATTTATTGAATTTTTTCAAGTTCTATAATAAATTACCCCCTACCTATTTTCCCATTTTATAACAAAATTACTTGAATATAATAAAATAAAAAACTTACACAGCAATAGCATAATATTACTATATAATATATTTAAATTATAACCATCTTAGACCAAAAAAAACTTTTCTCTTTTTAAAAAATACTTAGGAATATTAGAATACAAATCAATTATGTTAAATATATATAGAGTAATAAGAAGTATAAAACTTCCTATTACTCTAGCGATCTTTTGATCTATCTCTCTTAGCTACCTAAAAAGGTAGTTAGAGATAAAATAATAATACAGAAATAAATCTGATTATTTTAATTGAATTAACCAACAACAGAAGGAGCAGAAATCGCAACAGGAAGAATTTCGTTAGATGCTAAATCTAATGGGAAATTATGAGCGTTACGTTCATGCATTACTTCCATACCTAAATCTGCACGGTTGATAATATCAGCCCATGTGTTGATAACACGACCTTCACTATCTACAACAGATTGGTTAAAGTTAAAACCATTTAAGTTGAATGCCATAGTACTAACACCTAAAGCTGTTAACCAAATCCCAACTACAGGCCATGCTGCAAGGAAGAAATGTAAAGCTCTAGAGTTGTTGAAACTAGCGTACTGGAAGATTAAACGACCAAAGTAACCATGTGCAGCTACAATGTTGTAAGTTTCTTCTTCTTGTCCGAATTTGTAACCGTAGTTAACAGATTCAACTTCACTTGTTTCACGGATTAAACTTGAAGTTACTAAAGAACCATGCATAGCACTGAATAATGAACCACCGAAAACACCAGCAACACCAGCCATATGGAATGGGTGCATTAAAATGTTATGTTCAGCTTGGAAAACGATCATGAAGTTAAATGTACCAGAAATACCTAAAGGCATACCGTCAGAGAAACTACCTTGACCGATAGGGTATACTAGGAATACCGCAGAAGCTGCTGCTACTGGAGCAGAGAATGCTACGAAAATCCAAGGACGCATACCTAAACGGTAGCTAAGTTCCCATTCACGACCCATCCAACAAGCAACACCAATTAAGAAATGGAATACGATTAATTGGTAAGGACCACCATTGTATAACCATTCTTCAACTGAAGCAGCTTCCCAAATTGGGTAGAAATGAATACCGATTGCGTTTGAACTAGGTATAACAGCACCACTGATGATGTTGTTACCGTATAATAAAGATCCTGCTACAGGCTCACGAATACCATCAATATCTACAGGAGGTGCTGCGATAAAAGCGATAATGTAACAAGAAGCTGCTGTTAATAATGTAGGAATCATTAAACAACCAAACCAACCAATGTATAAACGGTTTTCAGTACTAGTAATCCATGTAGCAAATGTTCCCCAATCTCTTTTTTCTTCGCGTCTTTCTAAAGTTGCAACCATAATAGTTTTTTTAAAATAAGTTTTAATTCTTCCCAGGTAACTTGTATTTTTCAAAAATATTTATAATTTTTACCAAGATATAAGTTAATAATAACCTGTTACTAACTATTGTAGTTATTTTACATATTAATAACATAGGGGATAACTCTAATTTAAATTTTATGAAGCTTAATTATAATAACGTTGTTAGTGTATTTTTTGATTTTGTAAAATTAAAGATAGTCAATTAATATTCTAAATAGTTTCAATTGTTATTACAATAATTGAATACATTTTATATTGACAATTAAAATTTTATTACGTTACAATAGAATGCAATCTATAATTGATTATTAGTAAATCTGAACTTATTTACTAAGCATTAATTTTTTAATCTTTTAAATTATCAAAATAGAATTTCTTTATAAGAATTATTAGCTATGTCACATTCCGTAAATATTTATGATACTTGCATTGGCTGTACGCAATGTGTTCGTGCTTGTCCTACTGATGTATTAGAGATGGTTCCTTGGGATGGTTGTAAAGCAGGACAAATTGCTTCAGCTCCTCGTACAGAAGATTGTGTTGGTTGTAAGCGTTGTGAAACAGCTTGCCCAACAGATTTTTTAAGTGTTCGTGTTTATTTAGCAGCTGAAACAACGCGTAGCATGGGATTAGCATACTAACAATATAGTAACCAAGTATAGTTTATATATAAACTATACTTGGTTACTATGTTATTATATGACTAGTAATGGGTTGCTAACTCAATGGTAGAGTAATCGGCTTTTAACCGAAAAGTTCTGGGTTCAAGTCCCAGGTGACCCAATTAGTATTATTAATAAATTATTACATAGAGAGAAATTGTAAAATTTATTTTACAATTTTTTATCTCTTGAGGCTTATGAAACTTAGCTATATATATAGTTAAGTTTCACAAGATAAAAATTTAATATATTAACAATATATATTGAGTAATAACTATACTCCAGATGGGGTATTTTCTGGTTTTTTGTCAGTTATCATGGAAGTTTCTTTTGGTTGTCTGTGTCTAGGTAATGAAATTTTATATTTTGGTTTTTCTTTTGGTTTTATGTTGTCTTCTGGTTTAATATCTTCTTCTTCTTTTTTAATGGTTTTCGATATTGAAACTTTAACTTTATCAAAATCAACATCTACTAAAATATCTACAGGGTCATCATCGTCATGATCTTTCTTATAACGTAAATATTCAAGAGAAACTTTGTCTTCGACTAATTTTACAAGAGCACGACGTAAAGGTCGAGCACCATAAGTAGGGTTAAAGCCTTCTTCAATTAATAATTCCATCATTCTAGGAGTTAAAGATAATGAAATTTCTTTCTCTTTTTTTACTCTTTCTATTAAATCTTTCACCATAATAACGGCAATTTGCTTAATATTGTTTTTTGTTAGCTGTTCAAAAACAATTATTTCATCAATACGATTTAAAAATTCTGGTTTAAAGAATGCTTTAAGACTTTCTCCAACAGTATTACATAATTGAGCGTATTTCGTTTTTTTGGTATCACCTGTTTCACCACCAAAACCAATTCCTTGTGAAGCTAACTCATTATTTTGGATTGCTTTGGACCCTAAATTTGAAGTCATTATTAATATCGTGTTTTTAAAATCAATAACCCTTCCTTTAGAATCTGTTAAACGACCATCTTCAAGTATTTGAAGTAATAAATTAAATACATCTGGGTGAGCTTTCTCAACCTCATCAAATAATACAACAGTATATGGCTTACGTCTTACAGCTTCTGTTAGTTGTCCCCCTTCGTTATAACCAATATAACCTGGTGGTGAACCAATTAATTTAGCTACAGTATGGCGCTCCATATATTCTGACATATCTAGGCGAACCATAGAATCTTCTGCTCCAAAGAAGAATGATGCAAGAGTTTTTGTTAGTTCAGTTTTTCCTACTCCAGTAGGACCTGAGAAGAAGAAACTTGCAATTGGTCGTTTCATATTTCGCATCCCAACTCTAGCTCTTCGTACAGCTCGGGCTACAGCAGAGACAGCTTCTTTTTGTCCAATTACTCTTTGGTGAAGAACATTTTCTAATTCTAGTAATCTTGTATTTTCATCCTTAGTAATTTTTGTCACTGGAACACCCGTCCATAATGCTACAATCGAAGCAATATCTTGAGCTCCAACTTTTAATCTTTCTAATACCCCTTTTGGTACAATTCTTTTTTGTGCTTTTATAATAGCACCCATTTGAGCACGTAAATTTAATTCGTCATCTCTAATTTCAGTTGCTGTTTCAAATCTTTGTTCTCGGACAGCTAAATCTTTATTATCTAGAATAGTTCGCAATTCTTTATCTAAAATATGTACAGCTTCAGGGAGACGATAATTTACTAAACGAACTCTCGCACTACCTTCGTCAATTAGATCAATTGCTTTATCAGGTAAAAATCGATCAGCTATATATTGCGCACCTAAGTTTGCTGCTGCAGTTAAAGCTTCATTTGTAATTTCTAATCTATGATGTTGCTCATAACGTAATCTTAAACCTTTCAGAATAGTTATAGTTTCTTCTATACTCGGTTCATTTACCCAAACTGGCTGGAAACGACGTTCTAAAGCTGGGTCCTTCTCAATATGTTGTCGATATTCATCAATTGTTGTAGCTCCTATACATTGTAATTCCCCACGTGCCAGAGCAGGTTTTAAAATATTCGCAGCATCTAATGCTCCTTCTGCTGCACCAGCACCAACTAATGTATGGACTTCGTCGATAACAATAATTATATTTTTTTGTTCTTTTAATTCTTGTACGATTCTTTTTAAACGTTCTTCAAATTCACCACGATATTTTGTTCCTGCTAACAATAATGTAATATCTAAAACAAATACTTTATGGTCATGCATTTCACTAGGAACTTCACGTTGAATAATTCTTTGTGCTAGGCCTTCGGCTACTGCTGTTTTACCTACCCCAGGCTCACCAATTAAAATTGGGTTATTTTTACGTCTTCTTGATAAAATTTGTATAACACGTTCAATTTCATTTTGTCTACCAACAACAGGATCTAGTTTCGCCCGTTCTGCTGCTTCCGTTAAATCAGTTGTATACTCTAATAAATTTGGAGCTGTTAAAGACGCTCTATCTAAGTCATCAAAAAGAAATAAATCTTTTGTCTGATTTTGATCTCCTGATCCAACATTAGCCAACACTTTTGAAGATCCAGACTCGTGATTTTTATCTAATTCATTAAGTACATAAGATTTAATTCGAGGTATATTTGCACCTAAGTTTTGTAAAACTTTTGAGCATATACCATCCGTATCATTTAACAGCGCTAAAAAAATATGTTCGGTATTAATATAACTATGATTTAACTCCTTAGATTGTTTTATTGACATCTCTAATACCTTTTTTGCTCTAGGGGTAAAGGGGATTTCTATTGCAACAAACCCTGTTCCTTTACCTATAAGTCTTTCTACTTCTATTCTTACTTTTCTGATAGTAATCCCATACTCTCTAACGGCATTAGTGGTTACACCACAACCTTCACCTAATAGCCCTAAAAGTATTTGTTCTGTACCTACAAAATTATGACCTAAACGTCTTGATTCTTCTTGTGACATCATAATCACTTGTAAAGCCCGCTCGGTAAACCTTTCAAACATAAACATACCCCCCAAATTGGTGTTAATTAATAAAACTATAGACTGCTTGAATCTTCCTATAATTTAAATATTATTTAAAAGAGTCATGTTCCTTTAAATAAAGTCATTCTCCTTTAGAAAGTCACCCTCCTTTAAATAAAGTTATTCTCCCTTAGATAATATCTCTATACCATTGTATAACGAAGAGTTAAATTTTTCAAGAGGTGATTTAAATAGAAAAAATGTTATAAAACCGGGGATTAGAAAAGACTACCTTGATCTCCAAATGAAAAATATATTACTATATAATAGTAATATATATATCTATATTACTGTTATTAATAATTATCATTTAATAAAATACTTTTACTTAAATTAAACTATGGCAAAAAATAAAGGTGCTAGGATTATAATAACCCTAAGATGTACAAATTGTAAAAAAACATCAAATACTAATGGAAAAACAACTATTAATTCTAATCAAGGGGAAACCGTAAAAAAAAGCCAAAAAAAAATTGATTATACAACAACAAAAAACCGTAGAAACACTCCAGATAGACTTGAATTAAAAAAGTTTTGCCCCAACTGTAATTCACATACACAACAAAAAGAAATAAAATAAGGAGTATAGTATGCCAAATAATGATAATAAGGGAAATAAAGGAAAACCTGCAAAAACAAGACGTCAACCATTTAAACTTAAACCAAATGAAACAATTGATTATAAACAAGTGGATATTCTTTTATCATTTTCAACAGAACATGGTAAAATTAAATCTCGTCGCTCAACGAATTTAACATTAAAACAACAAAGACAACTTTCAAAAGCTATTAAAAGAGCAAGATATTTACATTTATTACCTTTTGTTACATCAGTAGAAAATTAATGTTCTTAGAATATTAGCTTAAATGTTATAATATTTTCAAACTATACTTTTTCTTTACTTTTCCAAGAAATAAGATATAAAAAATATAAAAACAGAAAAAATATGAGTCGTTCACAAAGAAATGATAATTTTATCGATAAAACTTTTACGATTATGGCAGATATTATTTTGAAAGTTTTCCCAGCAAGTAAAGAAGAGAAGCAGGCTTTTTTTTACTATAGAGATGGTATGTCAGCACAATCTGAAGGTGAATATGCTGAAGCATTAGAGAATTACTATGAAGCATTACAACTTGAAGAAGATCCTTATGACCGTAGTTTTATTTTATATAATATTGGTTTGATCTATTCTAGTAATGGGGAATACTTAAAAGCTTTAGAGTATTACCATCAAGCCTTAGAATTAAACCCAAATTTACCTCAGGCATTAAATAATATTGCTGTCATATATCATTACCAAGGTGTGAAGGCTTCAGAGAAACAAAATATTGATGTCGCTAAATTACTCTTTAATAAAGCTGCTGAATATTGGAAACAAGCAATTAATCTTGCTCCAAATAATTATATAGAAGCTCAAAATTGGTTACGAACTACAGGGCGACTTTCCGCTTAAAAACCTTAAATATATACAGTTAGCTTTTCTTAATCGAAATTTATTGATCTTTTTTTTATTTGTACAATCTATTAATTCAAATTTTTTAGTCTAAACTAGGGCTCATTTTAATTTTGTTCTCAAACTTAAATAAAATTAATTAAAAAATTTTCAGGTTTCATTATTATTTAATAATGCAAATAATTAAAAAATGACTGAAAAAACAGGAACGAATGATAAAAATGTTAATACAGGCTATATAACACAAGTTATTGGCCCAGTTATCGATGCAGTCTTTTCTTCAGGTATATTACCAAAAATTTACAATGCTCTTGAAGTAGAGAGCAAAGAAGGAATTATTATTTGTGAAGTACAACAGTTATTAGGGGATAACCGAGTTAGAGCTATTGCAATGAGTGCTACCGATGGTCTACAAAGAGGGGTTAGAGTTATTGATACAAAATCTCCAATCCTAGTTCCTGTAGGTAAACCAACTCTTGGTCGTATTTTTAATGTTTTAGGACAAACTGTAGATAACCTAGGAGATGATACTGGTAATGAAACATTACCAATTCATAGACCTGCACCAGCATTCACAGACCTTGAAACTAAACCAGCTATTTTTGAAACTGGTATTAAAGTAGTGGATTTATTAGCTCCTTATCGTAGAGGTGGTAAAATTGGACTTTTTGGTGGTGCAGGAGTAGGTAAAACTGTTTTAATTATGGAACTAATTAATAATATTGCTAAAGCCCATGGTGGTGTTTCTGTTTTTGGTGGAGTAGGTGAAAGAACGCGTGAAGGTAATGATTTATACATGGAAATGAAAGAATCAGGTGTGATAAATGAGAAAAATTTATTAGAATCTAAAGTAGCTTTAGTTTATGGTCAAATGAATGAGCCACCAGGTGCACGTATGCGTGTTGGATTAACTGCTTTAACAATGGCTGAATATTTCCGTGATATTAATAAACAGGATGTTTTACTATTTATCGATAATATTTTTAGATTTGTACAAGCTGGTTCGGAAGTTTCAGCCTTATTAGGACGTATGCCTTCAGCTGTAGGATACCAACCTACTCTAGGTACTGAAATGGGTGCTTTACAAGAACGTATCACATCAACTACTCAGGGTTCGATTACTTCTATTCAAGCTGTTTATGTACCTGCAGATGACTTAACTGATCCAGCCCCAGCTACAACTTTTGCTCATTTAGATGCAACAACTGTGTTATCTAGAGGTTTAGCTGCCAAAGGAATCTACCCAGCTGTAGACCCATTAGATTCAACTTCAACTATGTTACAACCCCTAATTGTTGGGGATGAGCATTATAAAACAGCTCAATTAGTTAAAGAAACATTACAACGTTATAAAGAACTACAAGATATTATTGCAATTCTAGGAATTGATGAACTATCTGAAGAAGATCGTTTAGTTGTAGATCGTGCTAGAAAAATTGAACGTTTTTTATCACAACCATTCTTTGTTGCAGAAATATTTACTGGGTCTCCTGGTAAATATGTGGATTTAGAAAACACAATTAAAGGTTTCAATATGATTTTAGGTGGTGAATTAGACGATTTACCTGAACAAGCTTTTTATTTAGTTGGTGATATTAATGAAGCAATCTCTAAAGCAAAAACTTTTAATAATTAATTAGGGAATTTTCCAATGAGTTTAAATATTCGTGTAATTGCTCCAGATGGATTAATTTGGGATACTTCTGCTGATGAAGTAGTTCTACCTAGTCTTACAGGTCAATTAGGTATACTTACAGGCCATGCTCCTTTAATTACTGCTCTAGAAATCGGAATCCTTAGAATTAAAGTTAATTCATCTTGGACACCTATTATTGTTCTTGGTGGCTTTGCTGTCATAAAAAATGATGAAGTTATAGTTTTAATTAGTGGAGTAGAAGAAATTATAAAACAAGATTACGCCCAAGCAAAAGAGTTTTTAGCTGAAGCGACAAAAAATTTGGATTTAGCAGAAACAACTAAAGAAAAAATTGATGCATCACAGGAGATGAAGATAGCATCATCTAAGTTACAGGCTTTTAAATTTATAGAGTCTTAAAGCATTAATAAATATTTTTGTAGAAACTATGAGAGAAAATGTTAAAACATTAAAGTTTAAATTTTATTCTATGACGGATATTATTAAGACTTCATCACGTTCAATAACAGAATTATATTTTAATGAGCATTTTGATGAACTAAGGCAACGAGTATTTCATATTTTAAGTTTTTTATCTTTAATCACATTTGTTACGTTTTATAATGTGAAATTATTAGTTAAAATTTTAGAAAGTCCTGTCTCGAATATACAATTCTTTCAATTATCTCCAGGCGAATATTTTGTTTCGACTTTAATAATATCGTTTTATGCGGGTGTATTATTTTCTACCCCATTACTATTAAGTCAAACACTTTTCTTTTTTAGACCTGCTTTAACTAAAAATGAAAAAAATATCATAGTCGGCTTATTGATCAGTTCTATTGTTTTATTTATTCTAGGGTTACTCTTTTCTTACTTTCTTTTGATTCCTGCAGCCTTAAATTTTTTTATTTTTTATGGCTCAGAAGTTATCGAGCCTTTTTGGTCTTTTACTCAGTATTTTAATTTTGTCTCTACTTTATTTTTCAGTACAGGATTAGTATTCCAAGTACCCATTGTTCAAATTATCCTAAGTTTATCTAAGATAGTTGACCCAATAAAAATGTTAAATTATTGGCGACCGATGATACTTTTTTCTACAATACTCGGTGCTGTATTAACACCCTCAGCAGACCCTATAACACAATTATTGTTATCAGGTGCTTTATTTTTGTTATACTTTTTAGGAAGCATAACATCAATTAATTTAGTAAAAAAAGAGGTTATATAAAGGTAATAAGGAATTAATTCCTTATTACCTTTATATAACCTCTTTTTTTACTTGAACCCCTTTCTATCAAGGATTATCAATTAAAAACTTTTTAATTTACCTAATTTCAATATGGAACTTTTGAAAAGACTAATGAAATTTATCATGATAAGCTTTATTTTTATCATTAGTAGTCTTACACTTTCTGTTAAGATGTCAGAAGCCTATCCAATCTATGCACAACAAGCATATTCAAACCCGCGTGCAGCAAATGGACGAATTGCATGTGCAAATTGTCATTTAGCAGAAAAACCTGTGCAAATAGAATCACCAAAAGCTATATTACCGAATAAGGTTTTTGAAGCGGCCGTAAAGATTCCTTATGCTAAAGATGCCAAACAAGTTCTGGGTAATGGCCAACTAAGTGGTTTAAATGTTGGTGCTGTTGTTATCTTACCTGAAGGCTTCAAATTAGCACCAAAAAATTTAATTTCAAAGGAAATTCAGGAAAAAAGTAAGGGGGTTTATATCTCACCTTATAGTTCAACTCAGGATAATATATTAGTAGTTGGTCCAATTGCAGGTGACACACATCAAGAAATTATTTTTCCTATTTTATCGCCTGACCCAGCAACTAATAAGAAAATTAATTTCTTAAAATATCCAATTTATGTCGGTGCAAATAGAGGTCGAGGACAAATATACCCTACTGGAGAAAAAAGTAATAATAATATTGTTACTTCCTCTTTCGAAGGCCAAATTGCAGAAATTCAGACTTTAGATAAAGGTGAAACTTCAATAACTATAGTAAGTTCTGCTGGTAAAGAAACTAAACAAACTATTCCAAAAGGTCTATCATTAGTAGTTTCAAAGAAAGATACTATTAAATTAGATCAACCTTTAACAAAAGACCCTAATGTTGGTGGATTTGGGCAGACGGATGTAGAAATTGTTTTACAAGACCCAACTAGAGTAATTGGTTTTATAATCTTCGCTTTTTCTGTGTTATTTACTCAAATCTTTTTCGTAATTAAGAAAAAACAATTTGAAAAAGTTCAGGCTGCAGAATTAAAATTTTAATATTACTTTTTTTAAATAAACTAAAATTATATAATTATTATCTTCCCAAAAATTATATTATTAAATTTGGTTAATTAAGCGAACTTTTTATTTCATAGCTATAAATATAATCCTCTGTTTTTTGTTTATCCTCACCTCGAAATTTTTGTTGATATTCATAAAATCGGTCTTTTGGTTTTTTAGAAAGTAACGGGAAGTTTATTTTTTTAAAACTTTTAGAAGAGGGTATAAATAATATTTCGCCATTTTTTGTCTCAGTATTATTCCAAAAACTTAAAAAATCACCTAACCCCATAGAGACAATTTTGACATTACTAGCGATATCTAATAACACTGAGTCACTGTCAGATAGGTAAGCAGTTTCACTACGTTCACCTGGTTCAAGAAACTCATGGAGTTCTTCAGGAATACGTGGGAATAAAAAGCGTTGGTAATTTAATTCATATTGAGGTTTTAGTTGTGTACGCGATTTTATTAATCTATACTTTGTTAACCATAATTGAATTTTATCCATTCTGGTTTCTGGGAAAGCATATTTATTTTGTAACGTAAATGAATCATCAAAGTAATCGGTATTTGTTAAAGGATAGTCCTTTTGGTTATTTGAATTTTCAATAAACCTTATCGTTTTAAAAGGTTCAAGAAGTTCTTCAAGAACGGTTATTAATAAATCCTGTGCTTCGTCTAAATTAGAAAAAATCGGAATGATATTTTTGCTTAATAATTCGTCTGTATTTTTATAAACTAGGTCTTCTATTCCTGATAATCTTAATTCTTGTTTTTCCTTACTCCAAATATCATCTAGACCAATAGTTTTAATATTATTTTCTAAAATATCTTTAAATGTTCTATTGAAACTTGCTTCATCTCGTGGTGTTGTAAGGTAAGGTTCAGCATTTGTAAATATTGTATTATCAAGAAATGCGTAATCATATTCATATTCACTCAAAAAATAATAAAGCATTCTTTCTTTTCCTGAATCATCCACTATCATTTCTGTAATTAATTTTGACTCATCTTCTTCCTGTTCTTCTATAGTTAAATCTGGTACCTCTAAATTGCCATCTATTCCATATTTTTTTGCTAAAAGTAAAGTTTCTAAAGGTAACTCTGGCAAACTCCCGTATGGAGCCTCAACCTCAAGTGCATGTTCTAATATAAAGGGTCTATTCCCTGGTCTACCTTCTATGAAACCCTTCTTATTAAGATCTGCATCAGTTCTCATTAAAAAAGTACCAGCGCGCGCCGATATAGCTTTACCATACGAAGAATTAGATAAATCATCAAAATTATTAATTGGTACAGCAACTAAAGATTCTCTTCCTCCTACTTTTATAGATTTAACAATAAAATAGACTTGAGTTTTGTTAAGTTTTTCTTTAGCGTCAATATTTTGATTAGCACCTTTTTTACTTGTAACCTTAATTTCTTTAGTACTTCCATTTAAATTACCTGGCTTATTAAGTCCTTCACTTCCATCATTAATACCCCAACGATCCATTTTTTCATTTTCTTCACTCCATAGATCATTTACATTAAAGTTGCCATCAAATAGACTTTTGTCATTCTCATTCATCTCAGCAGAGATACGATTAGACACATTAAAATCACTAGGTACGTTCTTAGGCACGAAATTTAGGTTCGTCATATTTTCAACTAATTATTTTTGATTATAAATCATCACTGTTTACTATTTCCTAAAGGATCGAATAACCTAACTATAATATATTATAGTTAGGTTATTCGATCTTTTAGGAAATATACTGTATTGATAACTTATAACATTATCAGAATACAGTTTATTTTTTTATATACAATATTTATATTTAAAAGACAGGGAATGTTAAGGCATCAGGATAAAAACGATTAGCTTCAATAATAAATCCAGCAGTAAATGTCATCCATCCAACAAATAAAACAGGTGCAGTCGAAAGATATTTTAAGAAATTGTCCATGTTGTTCGATACCTCTTAATTTATTATATATAGTGAAATTTTTATTTTAAGAATTTTGAGAATATTATTATCTTGGAGATACAGTAATTTCAGAATCAGGAACTAAAAAATTCCCAGTAGTGAATTCTTGCCAAGCTGATACTGGCCAAATAAACCCTGATGACATAATTTTTAATGCTAATGGTACATCAAGAATAATTTCTTTTTCAGTTGGGTTTGAAGTAGCCCCCACTGTATTTAAATAGCTACGACCAGCCCAACCTATCCAACCACTTATGTATAAAAACATCATTCCTGGAATTACAAATTCAACAGCATGATCCCATCTTCCATCTGTAATAAGATGAGGTAAACCTTCTTTACCACATAGTAACTCAGAATTGGAATAACGAGTAAATCTTTGCTTAGTTCTAGTAATTTGTTGTTCTAAAGCTAATGCTGGAGGAGACCCAGGCTCATATTTTTTAACTCTTACTTCTAATTTTTTGACACTAGCATCGAATCGCTTATTAAAAGGTGCTGATTCACTACATTTTGTTAAACCTGCAACATCGGCAAATGCTGCTAAAGGTATACTAAGAGCTAAAAAAAATATTAATACTGATTTCTTAAAATTAAACATTAATCGAGAAAGTAATGAAAAACTATGAGTTTTAATAAAAAATAAATTTTTCATGCTATATATAATTTATATACAACACGGAAATAATGATATAAATATAGTATAGTATATTATTTGTGTAAAATTCAAATTAATTTATTAACTTTACAAAACTTTTATAATTATCGGCGGTCAGTATAACGCTGAGAGCCAATTTTTTCAAGTTTTTGGTTACGACGAAGGGGTCTCGTTACTAATTCTAAAACTTCAATAGCGTTTGTAAAGCCATGGATTTGAGCAAAGGTGAATTCAACAGACCATTTTGTATTAATACCCCTTGCTTCTAATGGGTTTGCATGTGCCATACCAGTAATAACTAAATCGGGTTTCATATCACGAATTCTATCTACTTGATTATAATTATCAGGCTTTTCAATAATAATAGGAATTGGGATATTTTTTTCCTTACAAGTTTTTTGCAATAATTGTAATTCAGCCCCTTGATATCTTTTATCCATATAAGGTATTCCAATCTCAAATACAACCATACCTGATCTTATTAAAAAACGTGCTAATGAAATCTCTAATAAATTGTCACCCATAAAGAATACACTTTTACCATCAATCAAACTAACATAATATTTTAATTTTTCCCAGATTTCATCTTCTCTTTGCTGTAAACCTTTAGGTTCAATACCAAAGACTGTACAAATTTTTTCTAGCCAAGCCCTTGTACCATCAGGCCCAATAGGGAATGGGGCACCAATTAGTTTACATTTTCTTCTTCTCATTAATGTTGTTGCAGTTCTACTTAGATATGGGTTTACCCCACAAACATAATTCCCTTCATTAATAAGAGGCAATTCAGTATAACGTTTTGAGGGTAACCAACCTGAAACTCGAATACCTTGTTTTTTCAATTCTAAAGTAAGTTGATTAACAACTGGGTCAGGGATAGAACCAAATAAAATAAGGGGGACATGTTCAATATAGTCATTATCAGGTGGGATTACTTTTTCTAACGGGGTTTCTGGTTGTTTTGCATTTGGTCTTTGTGCTAAAGCGGCTAATACAGTATCCTCTCCTTGTGTAAAAGCATAATCAAGTCCATTTGCTCTAGCTACTACGATTGGTAAGCTTATTTCTGCTTCTAACTTTGGTGCAATACCCTCTAAATCCATTTTAATAATTTCTGTCGTACATGTACCAATCCAAAAGATGACACTTGGGTTTCGGTCTCTTTTGACTTGTAAACATAATCGTTTCAGCTCTTCATAATCACTTAATTGTGCTGATATGTCACCTTCTTCTAATTCAGCCATGGCATAACGAGGTTCTGCAAAAATCATTACTCCCAAAGCGTTTTGCAAAAAGTACCCGCAAGTCTTTGTACCAATAACTAAAAAGAAACTATCTTCAATTTTTTGATACAACCAGGCAACACAACTAATTGGACAAAACGTATGATAATTTCCTGTTTCACATTCAAAATTTATCTTTTCTTTTAAATCGTTGTTATCTACATGTTTTATCTGATTCATATAAATCCTTTTACTAAAAAATTAAAATTTATAAGTCTATTTGTTTTAGACTAAATCGAAAATACTTCATTCAAATCATTTTCAATAGTATCAAATTCTAATGTATCTTCATCTTTTTCTTTAGGGTTTAAATAGAAATCAGATAGTAAACTAAATAATTCACGATCTGCAGCTTCTTTTGGAACTACGCCTTCAGGATTAGCAATAAGTTGGTCTGCTATATTTAGATAGTATTCACAAATATAATATAAAGAACTATCTGATTCTGTCATTTCAAATAAAGTTTTACCTTTTACTCTTGAAACCCTAATGTCTTCAATAAGAGGTAATACTTCTAAAACAGGCATTGGTACCGCATCAATATATTTATCAATTAAATCTCGAGTAGCTGTTCTGTTTCCGATAAGTCCGGCAAGTCTTAATGCATGCGTTCTAGCTTTTTCTCGGACTGAAGCAGCGATTCTATTTGCAGCAAATAATGCATCAAAACCATTATCTGTCACAATTAAACAATAGTCAGCATAATTTAATGGTGCAGCAAAACCACCACAAACAACATCCCCTAAAACATCAAATAAAATAACATCATATTCATCAAATGCATTTAATTCTTTTAAAAGTTTTACTGTTTCACCAACAACATATCCTCCACAACCAGCTCCAGCTGGTGGTCCTCCTGCTTCAACACAGTCAACCCCTCCATAACCTTGGTATATAACATCTTCTGGCCAAATATCTTCGTAATGATAATCTTTTGCTTGTAATGTATCAATAATAGTTGGGATTAAAAAACCAGTTAATGTAAATGTACTATCATGTTTTGGATCACAACCAATTTGTAATACACGTTTTCCTCGTCTAGAAAGAGCGACAGAAATGTTACAACTTGTTGTTGATTTACCAATACCACCTTTACCATAAACAGCTAGTTTCATATATGACTCCTAATTTTTATTATGTGTTAACTAAATTATTATTATTTTAAAAATAATTATTAATAATAGCCGCTCTTAAGAGATATTAATTGGTATAAATGATATAAGCATAGTATAATATAGTTTTTAATAAATATTATATATATATTATATTATTGTGTTATATTACTATATATTATAATCTAAATATTTAACATATATACATTTCTATAATATAATGTAATTTTAATTACTACAAATATTTTATTTTTTCTTTCTAGTTCATAGATTTTAGCTTGTTTATTTTAGATTTTTAATCTTCATTTATATATTTAGGGATATAATTTTTTGATGTTTGGTTTTTTTATAAATATATAAGCTATACTAATTAGGTACATTCATGGCAATTTTAATTATATTATAAAAATAGGGGGTAATAATGTTTTTCCAGGATTTTGGTAACGTTTGTAATGATAGTAATATCTTTAATAATATACTTTTTGCTTCCTGTCTTTTCTCTACAATTTTTTATTGGTTCAGTTTAGGATTTAAAAATATAAAAGTTTTTAGTATTTTAGCCAAAATCACTTCGCGATTTGCAACCTTAAGTCTCTTTGTTTTTTTATTAAACCGTTGGGTTCAATTTGGTTATTTTCCTTTAAGTAATTTATATGAATCCTTATTGTTTTTATCCTGCATACTTCTATTTGTTTACCAAGCTTTAGAATCCAAAACTCAAAGTTCATTATTTGGGTGTATTATTGTTCCAATTGTTTTATTTATTACTGGTTTTGCTGCATTAACACTACCACTTGAGATGCAAAAAGCAAGCGCCTTAGTTCCAGCCCTGCAATCAAATTGGTTAATGATGCACGTTAGCTTGATGATGTTAAGTTACGCTATATTAATTATTGGATCATCATTTGCAATAGTTTACGTAGGTGCGTTTTTAGAGCTTGAGAATTATATAAAAACTATACCAGTTAGAGCTGCTGAATATGAAAAGCATATGCTAAAAACTTTAAACCTAACTAAAAGTCAATTCCTATATCTAGGGTTAGATGTAATTTATAATGAGGAAGAAGATATTGTTATAAATAATCGTACAAAATTTTTATACCATATAGATAATTGGAGCTATAGAGCTATAAGTTTAGGATTTCCTTTTTTGACTATTGGGATAATAGCAGGTGCTGTTTGGGCAAATGAAGCTTGGGGATCTTATTGGAGTTGGGATCCAAAAGAAACTTGGGCTTTAATCACTTGGTTAATTTTTGCAGCATACTTACATCTTCGATTAATAGTAGGCTTAAATGGTAAAAAACCAGCTCTTTTAGCAAGTATTGGTTTCTTTGTTGTTTGGATTTGTTATCTTGGGGTCAATTTTTTAGGGCAAGGATTACATAGTTATGGTTGGTTTACATAAAACCAAGATTACCTTTGAGGTTATTAAATTCCTAGGGGAAAAAGAGTGATGCTAAAAGTTGAAAGTCTATTTATATTGGTAGAAAATATAAAATAATAAGAAAGTTAGGAGTTAAGGGAAATAAAATATATTATCTTACTATATACTATAGTATATCTAACTCTATTTTATTGAATATAATGGTTCGATAGTATTTTTACAAAAAGGCTAATAAAATATGGAAATCATATTACTAACAAAGTTACCAGAACTGTACTCAATGTATAGTCCAATTGTAGATATTTTACCAATTGTTCCAGTTCTTTTTTTATTACTTGCTTTCCTTTGGCAAGCTTCAGTTGGTTTTAGATAAACAAATTATAAATAGTGATTTTGTATAAATATATTAGTATCTAGAATATGGGGCTAATATCTTGTTATTATTTAAACTTTTTAAACGCAATACCCTAATTACTTTAATAATTATTTATATATTTTTTATATTATGATTGAACCTCTTCTTTTTGGTATGGTATTAGGTCTTATCCCAGTAACTTTAATTGGTTTATTTGTTGCTGCTTTTTTACAATACCGCCGCGGAAATAAACTTGGTCTATAAGAAAGAGAGATAATATAATTATTATCTCTCCTGTTTTGAAGTTTTAATTACCAACTAGCTTTTCGTACACCAGGTAATAAGCAATTATGTGCCATTTCTCTAACCATGTGTCGGCATAAACCAAAATCTCTATAAACTCCTCGACTACGACCAGTTCGCCAACAACGGTTTCTTAATCTTATACGTGAGCTATTTCTTGGTAGCTTTTCTATTTTTTTATGAACTTCCATTTGAGCAGAAAAAGTATTTGCCTTTTTAAATTCTAAAAGAAGTGATTTTCGTTTTTCGCTATACTTTATAACTAATCTTTCTCGTTTTTTCTCTCTTTCAATCATTGATTGTTTAGCCATAGAAAATTCCTTAATTAATTTTTTTATATTTTATTAAATTTGTATATTAAAGTAATATTATACTTTAATATACAAACCTAAACAATAGTATAATCTAAATTAACCAAATTTTCCAGTAGTGGAAGCTATAACAAAAGCAGCATAAGTTAAAATATAACCTACGGTGAAATGAACTAGCCCGACTAATCTGGCTTGAACAATTGATAGAGCAACAGGTTTGTCACGCCAACGAACTAAGTTCGCAAGAGGCGTACGCTCGTGAGCCCAAACTAATGTTTCTATAAGCTCTTGCCAATATCCTCTCCATGAAATTAAGAACATGAATCCAGTAGCCCAAATTAAATGTCCAAATAAGAACATCCAGGCCCATACAGATAAACTATTCATACCATAAGGATTATAACCGTTTATTAATGGAGATGAATTTAACCATAAATAATCACGTAACCAACCCATAATATAGTTCGAAGATTCATTAAACTGAGCTGCGTTACCTTGCCAAATTGTGACATGTTTCCAATGCCAGTAGAAAGTAACCCAACCAATTGTATTTAACATCCAAAACATTGATAAATAAAAAGCATCCCAAGCTGAAATATCACAAGTACCACCACGACCTGGACCATCACAAGGGAAACTATAACCGAAATCTTTTTTATCTGGCATTAATTTAGAACCACGCGCATCTAAGGCCCCTTTAACTAAGATTAATGTTGTAGTATGTAATCCTAAAGCAATAGCATGGTGTATTAAAAAATCACCAGGCCCAATAGTTAAAAATAAATCATTTTTATCATTATTAATTGCTTCTATCCAACCAGGTAACCAGATTTCACTTCCAGCAACGCTAGCAGGACTTTCTTTCGAAGATAATAAAAGATCAAAACCATAAACTGCCTTTCCTGAAGCTGCTTGGATAAATTGTGCAAAAACAGGCTCTACTAAGATTTGTTTCTCAGGTTGACCAAAAGCAACTACAGTATCATTATGAATATATAGTCCTAATGTATGGAAACCTAAAAATAAACTAACCCAGCTTAAATGAGAAATAATTGCTTCTTTATGTTCAAGCATTCTAGCTAAAACATTATCCTGGTTTGCTTCTGGGTCATAATCTCTAACAAAGAAAATTGCCCCATGTGCAAATGCCCCTACCATTAAAAACCCAGCTATATACTGATGGTGTGTATAAAGTGCTGCTTGAGTTGTAAAATCTTTTGCCATAAAAGCATAAGGAGGTATTGCGTACATATGTTGAGCAACTAAAGATGTAGTTACCCCTAATGCTGCTAGAGCTAAACCAAGTTGCATATGTAAAGAGTTTGTTATTGTATCAAATAATCCTCGATGGCCCGCACCTAATCTACCACCTGGTGGACGATGTGCATCTAGAATTTCTTTCATATTATGACCAATAGCAAAATTTGTTCTATACATATGCCCAGCGATTATAAATACAACTGCAATGGCAAGGTGATGATGTGCTATATCAGTAAGCCAAAGAGACTGAGATTGCGGGTGAAAACCACCTAAAAATGTTAAAATAGCAGTACCTGCACCTGCGTTTGTACCAAAAATGTGTTCTATAGTGTCAGGGTTTTGAGAATAAGCATTCCAATTACCGTCAAAAAATGGAGTTAAACCATCTGGGTGTGGTAAAGTTGTTAAGAAATTATCCCAACCAACATGGATACCACGAGATGCTGGAATAGCAACATGAACTAAATGTCCTGTCCACGCTAAAGAGCTTACACCAAATAAACCCGTTAAATGATGGTTTAAACGTGACTCATTAGTTTTAAACCAAGATAGGCTTGGACGGAATTTTGGTTGTAAATGTAACCAACCAGCAAATAATAATAAGCTAGATAGAGCTATTAAAAAAATAGACCCAACATATAAATCATTATTTGTTCTCATCCCAATAGTATACCACCAATGGTAAACACCTGAATAAGATATATTTACTGGATAAAACGCACCACCTTTTGTGAAAGCTTTCATTGCAAGCTCTCCAAAATGTGGATCCCAAATTGTGTGCGCAATTGGTTTTACTTTTAATGGGTTTAAAGACCATTGTTCAAAGTTACCTTGCCAAGCAACATGGAATAAATTACCGGATGTCCAAAGAAAAATAATTGCTAAATGACCGAAATGAGAAGCAAAGATTTTTTGATATAAATTTTCTTCTGTCATCCCATCATGTGTTTCAAAGTCATGGGCTGTTGCAATTCCAAACCAAATTCTTCTAGTTGTCGGATCTTGTGCTAAAGCTTGGCTAAATTTTGGAAATTTAGTTACCATAAATATTTTACCTCGTTAATTTTATCCTACAGAAATAATTCTTGCTAAGAAGAAAGACCACGTTGTTCCAATACCACCTAATAGATAATGTGCTAATCCTACAGCTCGACCTTGAGTAATACTTAATGCTCGAGGTTGGATTGCTGGTGCAACTTTAATTTTGTTGTGAGCCCAAACAATTGATTCAATAAGCTCTTGCCAGTAGCCACGGCCACTAAATAAGAACATTAAACTAAATGCCCAGATAAAATGCGCCCCAAGGAAGATTAAACCATAAGCAGATAAAGAAGATCCGTATGATTGAATTACTTGTGATGCTTGTGCCCATAAAAAATCTCTTAACCATCCGTTAATAGTAATCGCACTTTGAGCAAAGTTACCACCACTGATGTGAGAAACTGTCCCTGTTGGTGTTACTGATCCCCAAACATCGGATTGCATTTTCCAACTGAAATGGAATATAACTACTGAAATTGAGTTGTACATCCAGAATAAACCTAAAAAGATATGATCCCAAGCTGAAACTTGACAAGTACCACCTCGACCTGGACCATCACAAGGGAAACGGAAACCTAAATTAGCTTTATCAGGTATTAGTTTTGAACTACGAGCATATAAAACACCTTTTAATAAAATTAAAACAGTCACATGGATTGTAAAAGCATGAATATGGTGAACCATAAAATCAGCTGTACTTAATTTTATTGGCATTATAGCAATTTTTGATCCAATAGAAACAATATCACCACCAAAAACGTAGCTTGCTGTTGTTAAAGCATTTGGTGCAGTACTACTTGGTGCTAATAGATGTAAATTTTGAATTGCTTGTGCAAAAATAGGTTTTAAAGGAATCCCCGTATCTGAAAACATATCCGGAGCACGTCCTAATGCTCTCATTGTATCATTATGGATGTATAACCCAAAACTATGGAAGCCTAAGAATATACAAACCCAATTTAAATGAGAAATAATAGAATCTCGATGACGAACAACTCTATCTAATAAATTGTTATAGTTTTTTGCTGGATTGTAATCACGAACCATAAAAATAGCTGCATGTGCTGCACCACCTACAATACAGAACCCACCAATCCACATATGATGAGTAAATAAAGAAAGTTGCGTAGCATAATCAGTAGCAATATAAGGATATGGAGGCATTGCATACATATGATGAGCAACTATAATACTTAACGATCCCATCATCGCAAGATTAATTGCTAGTTGCGCATGCCATGAAGTTGTTAAAATTTCATAAAGACCTGTATGGCCAGCCCCAGTGAAGGGCCCTTTATGAGCTTCTAAAATTTCTTTCATACTATGTCCAATTCCCCAATTTGTACGGTACATATGACCTGCAACGATAAATAATACCGCTAACGCTAAATGGTGATGAGCAGTATCACTTAACCAAAGACCACCTGTAACAGGATTTAATCCACCTTTAAACGTTAAGAAATCAGAATATTCACCCCAATTTAATGAAAAGAAAGGAACTAAGCCTTTTTTAAAACTTGGGTAAAGCTGGCCGATTAATTCCCTATTAATAATAAATTCGTAAGGTAAAGGAATTTCTTGTGAAGCAACACCAGCATCTAATAATTTATTAATAGGTAATGCTATATGAATTTGGTGTCCAGACCAAGCTAAACAACCTAAACCTAATAAACCAGATAAATGGTGATTTAACATTGATTCTGCATTCTGGAACCACTCTAACTTTGGAGCAGCTTTGTGGTAATGGAACCAGCCTCCAAATAACATTAACCCAGACATAATTAATCCACCAATGGCAGTCCAGTATAATTCAATTTCACTTGTTATACCTTCGGCACGCCATAATTGGAAAAATCCTGATGTTATTTGAACACCTTGAAAATTACCACCAACATCTCCATTTAAGATTTCTTGTCCAACAATAGGCCACACGACTTGCGCACTAGGTTTAATACTAATAGGATTATTTAACCAAGCTAAATAATTCGAGAAATAAGCACCGTGGAAATGCATTCCACTTATCCATAAAAATATTATTGCTAGTTGTCCAAAATGTGCACTAAAAATTTTTCTAGAAACTTCTTCTAAAGAATTAGTCTGACTATCAAAATCATGCGCATCAGCGTGTAAATTCCAAATCCAAGTAGTTGTTTTTGGGCCTTTAGACAATGTACGCGAAAAATGACCTGGCTTAGCCCATTTTTCGAAACTAGTTTTGTTAACATCACGATCAACGAGAACTTTAACTTTGGCTGCTTGCTTATTGGAGTTCATTTACCTTTTCCTCTCTGGAGACATAAAGATAGGAAACGCTCAAGTCTCATGAAATAGTTATACTATTCCGAATTGAGTTTTCACTAATATATTATAACTAATTTTCTAAAAAAAAGAAACTTTATTATTATATTATTATAGAAATTGCGATGATAATAAGTTTTATAACATTCATATAGGCATTTCAAAGATTATATTTTTATAATTATTTTTGGGCACTGCTATATTTTACCCCCAAGGGAATTCGAATCCCTGTTCCCTCCGTGAAAAGGAGATGTCCTAGGCCTCTAGACGATGGGGGCTTAAATTATTTTTTATACTTTTAGTATAAAAAATAATTTCTACATATTTATTTGAGCAGGCCCAGAAGGAATTGAACCTACATTAGAAACTTAGAAGGTTCCGGTCTTTATCCATTAGACGATGAGCCCATTTATCTAAAACTTATTACTTTTTTAATAGCTTCTAGAATAACGCTTATAAATTGTAATTGTATGTATACCTATATATATATGATATGAACATAACTTTGTCAAATGCTATAAATTAAAAAGTTAAGATATAAGGATTAAAGATATAATATTTTAAGTTTAAAAATAATTTCTAAACTTAAAATATTATACCAAAAAAGGAAACTAGTAGTTAAATTAGTTTTGTATTTAGACAAAAAATTATTAACTAGCACAACAAATGATGTTGAGCTTCCAAGGCTTTTCTGAAAACAAAAATAACTGAGAACCTCTAATTAAGACTACAGTAGGTAAGTCTCTAGAAAATCAGAAATAATGTCTTATTCTTAATAACGATCTCCAGCAGGTCTTGCTTGAACAGCATAACTTGAAATCGTGTATTGAATGTTACGACCACTAATTTCATTACGTTCTAAATAGAAACCAGGTTCGTTTGCAGGTCGTTGTACAATAAATGATAATACACAACTTTCTGTACCGATACTAGCATCAAACGCGTTGATTTTAATGTAACCTTCTGGGTTAACTTTTCTACATTCGCCAAGTTCATACATTAATGCAGCAGGATCTTGGATGTCAAATAAAGGAAGACCCCATAATTCCCAATATGAATTACGTGGATGTGGATCATCTGTCCATTCTACACTAACAGCCCATCCTTTTGACATAGCATAACCAACTTGAGTTTTAATTTGGTCATCAGTTAAATCTGGTAAAAACGAAAAACATCCTTGTGTAACTCTCATCACTATTCAAATATTCCTTAAAGATAAATTATAGAAATTTTATTTTTAGTATATAACTAAAATTTTTATTTGCTCTCTACTTTCACTTAAAATAATATGGGGTGTTAAGTATTTTTTTCTAAAATTATAACAAATTTAAGGTCAAACCTAAATTTTATAATAAAATAACCAATACAACTTTAATAATAAAGTAAATGGTGGTTATTTTATATATTTTCTATTTATCCTTGGATAGCTAGAATTAAATAGAATTAATCTCTTATAAATTTAATTTCAGTGTCTTATTTGCTTTCAGTTGCAACTTCAACGAAATCAGGTGTATCTGTTGAAGTGTAATCGAAAGTAATATCTTTCCATAAATCTAACGCTGCTTTTAAAGGACCACAAGTAGTCGCTGCGTTACGTAAGATTTCAGGACCTTCTGCAACATAATCACGACCTTCATTACGAGCTAGAACCATAGATTCTAGAGCAACACGGTTTGCTGTTGCACCGGATTGAATACCATCAGGGTGACCAATAGTACCACCACCAAATTGTAGAACCACATCATCACCTAAGTAGAAGATAAGTTGGTGCATTTGACCACAATGGATTCCACCAGAAGCTACAGGAACACATTTTCTAAGAGATGCCCAATCCATGTCGAAGAATAAACCTTCAGCTAAATTAATTTTAAGTTGAGTTAATAATAAACTGTTGTAGAATCCTCTAACCATTAAAGGATCTCCTTCTAATTTACCAACAACTGTACCAGCATGGATATGGTCTACACCACACATACGCATCCATTTACAGATAACTCGGAAGTTAATACCATGGTTTTTTTGACGAGCATAAGTAGAATTACCTGCACGATGTAAATGTAAAATCATCTCAGCTTTTCTTGCCCAGATAGCCATAGTTTGAATAGCAGTATAACCGATAACTAAATCGATCATTACAATAACAGTACCAATTGAATGAGCATATTCTGCACGCTCATACATTTGTTCCATTGTTGCAGCAGTAATGTTAAGGTAAGAACCTTTAACTTCACCTGTTGCAGCAGCGGCACGGTTAACACCTTCCATACAGTATAAGAAACGTTCTTTCCAACGCATGAATGGTTGTGAGTTAATGTTCTCATCATCCTTAAGGAAGTCAAGACCACCACATAAACCTTCATAAACTACACGTCCGTAGTTTTTACCTGAAAGACCTAATTTAGGTTTTACAGTAGCGCCTAAGAAAGGACGACCAAATTTGTCTAATCTTTCTCTTTCCACAACGATACCAGTAGCTGGACCTTGGAAAGTTTTTAAGTAAGCAAAAGGAATTCTCATGTCTTCTAGACGTAAAGCTTTAACAGCTTTAAAACCGAAAACGTTACCAATAATAGAGGCTGTTAAGTTCGCAAGAGAACCTTCCTCAAATAAATCACATTCATAAGCGATGTATGCAAAGAACTGATCGCTTGTTCCAGGTACCGGATCTACTCTATATGCTTTTGCTCTATAGATATCGCAAGCAGTTAATAAGTCTGTCCAAACTACCGTCCATGTTGCAGTAGAAGATTCACCCGCAACAGCAGCGGCAGCTTCTACGGGATCTACGCCTGGTTGTGGAGTTATACGGAATAGAGCTAGAATATCAGTGTCTTTAACGTTATAATCAGCATCCCAGTATCCCATTTTGGCATACGGAATTACACCTGATTCGTAACGCTCACTTTTTAATCGAGTTCTTTCCTGCACATTCTCAGGCATATAGATTCTCCGAAGCCAGCAACAAGCTCTTAATAGTTTTTATCCTTTAATGAGGGAATAGTTTAGAAGTCCCTAAGGTATATAGATACTATACTCTGGAAAGGTACTAACCTTTCTAGAGTATTGAATAAAAAGATAATTTTTATTAATAATTTAATATAAGCTATTATTTTATATTAAATTGCTTAAAAAGAGTTGTATATAGATTTCTAATATAATGTAGCTAGTTGGATTATATTACTCTAGGGTTCTTTAATTTATAAAGGCGATATAGCCAAGTGGTAAGGCCGTGGATTGCAAATCCTCTATCCCCAGTTCGAATCTGGGTGTCGCCTAATTTAAAACTAAAAAATAGTTTTGAAAGTATCTTTTTAAGTTAGTTGTTATATGATGTATTGGTGTAACTGGGGGTGTGGCGGAATGGTAGACGCAACGGACTTAAAACTTTGAGCATCAAATCATTAACATGATTAGCCAAGTAAGTTCTCAAATTCAAGGAAATCTAAGTCAGAATTATGATAAGACAATCTTGAGCCAAGGATTAATATAGTTAATTATTAATTAAGGTGCAGAGACTCGACGGGAACTACCTTAATTGGTAAAGAAAGAGTCCAATTTTGAAAAAAAAAGATGTATATACGCTTTTCTATTATTGATGAAAATCAAATTAAAATGAAAATCCGTTGATGCAAATCGTGAGGGTTCAAGTCCCTCCACCCCCAAATAAAAGCCATTATAATAAAAAAATAAAATTTTGTATGTGTATTTGTTTAAATTGCGACCGTATAGATAATTGTGAGGTTTATTTTATCGTCGAGCAAAAACATAACGAAAAAAAAAAGTCTTATAGAAGAAAAAGAACCTTCTTCCCTCAATCTTCTACTCTATTCTGCATAAATTTTTTTTCTAAAAAAAATTTATATCTTCTAGAATGGGATGTTAATGAATGTTTATCTTACCAAGAGAAGCCTGGTAGTTGGATGTCCTCTAGCCAGAAAAATGCTAGACACTCATCTTATCTATCATTTGACTTATTATTTTAAAAAATTTAACATTAAAATTTTTTTTATTCTATGTGCTTTATCAATAAATTATAAAATTTAATCTAGAGCCTATATTTCTTAATATTTAAATATCAAACTTTAATAGTAGCTTATAATATATAGATTAGCACTCAAAATTATTTTTTACCATTTTATTTTTACTAAGCTTAACATATAGACCCTATATTCTGGTCATTTAGTTTTAAACTAGCCTCTATAACTACTATTAGTGGCTTGTTATGATTAATTTATTTGTTAGGCTTTTCTTTCTCTATTAAACTAACCTCCAGAAGATTCATAATAATCTTTATAAAATAATTCTTCAATATTTTTAAAATAATCCCTCCCTGTATCAGCCTCAAATTCAGGATATTCTTTTAATGCAGAAGTACTTACGGAGGATTCACGTGTTAAAGCGATTTCTCCTGTTCTAGATAATTGCAAAATATTATACTTTTCTAATATTTTTTGAAGAGCTACAATTTTTCCCGGATCAGCTGTTAACTCTAAGATAAGAGTAGATTCTGTAATATCAGTAATTTTAAACCTAAATACTTGAGCTAAATTTAGAATTTCCTCTCGTTCGATAACACTTACTTGTAATTTTATTAAAACTAACTCTCTCTGTACTAGTGGTAAATATGTTATATCTTGTACATTCACGACATTAAGCAATTTTTTTATTTGCTTAGTTAACTGGCTGGCAGCATCTGAGCCATCACTCTGATTTATTACTACTATTGTTATTCGTTCATAACATTTTCTTTCGCACCCTGCCATTGTAATACTTTCAATCTGGAATCGTCTTCTAGTTAATAAACTGATGATACGAACTAATCCTCCTGCATCTTTTTCAACTAATACTGAAATAGTTCTTTTCATAATTATTTTAAATATTATTTTTTATTTTAATTAATAAATTCAATGTAATTATTTGAACAAAAAAGAAAATTTCCCTTTTTTGTTCAAATTGTTTTACTGGCTCACTTCGACTATAGCGGAAAAGGCTGATGGGTCTAAAATAGCTAACTGGGATAACATTTTACGGTTTAGAAGAATTTTTGATCGTTTTAAATTATGTATAAATCTACTATATTTTAAGTTGTAATTGCTTACTGCAGCATTAATCCTTGTAATCCATAATTGGCGAAATATTCTTTTCTTCTCTTTTCTTCCACGATAGGCATATATCAAGCTTTTAATTACTTGTTGATTTGCTACACGGAATAAACTTGAATGAGCACCACAAAATCCTTTTGCAAGCTTTAAGATTTTGTTTCTACGGGTTCTAGCGACATTCCCTCGCTTAACTCTTACCATTAATTTTCTTATCGTTATAAGTTAACAAACTAACATTTTTCTTATTGCTTTTGTATCTGATTTACTTACTACAACGGTATTTGATAAATTTCTTTTTTGCTTAGCAGATTTTTTTTCTAAAAGATGTCCCTTAAAAGCTTTGCGTCGCACAAATCTTTTTCCTGCAATAAGTTTATAACGTTTTTTTGCAGCTTTTCTTGTTTTAAGTTTTGGCATAATTTTTTTCGATATCTATATATTTTTATATCATGAATGACTAATTATTTTAGGAACATCGACCAATAAATTATTTTATTTTCTGGATTATTAGCTCAAAATTTAGATATAAATCGTTTCGTCGCCGGGTTCCCAATCACTAGGACAAACCTCATCAGGGTTTTCTGTTATATGTTGAATGGCTTGTAAAATTCTTAAGGTTTCATCAACACTACGACCAAAAGATAAATTATTGGTAGTTGAATATTGTATAACACCTTTTTTATCAATAATAAATAAACCACGTAAAGCAACTCCAGAATTATGTAAAATGTTATAAGAATTACTAATTTCTTTTTTTAAGTCAGAAACTAGAGGATAATTTAATGAGCCTAACCCCCCATCTTCGCGTTTCGTTTGTACCCATGATAAATGTGAATATTCACTATCAACAGAAACAGCTAAAACTTCAGTGTCCAGGGAACTGAATTCTTTAAAACGATCACTAAATGCAGTTATTTCAGTAGGACAAACAAAAGTAAAATTTAATGGATAAAAAAATAGAACAACATATTTTTTTTTACGGTAATCTGATAATCGAATTTTATAACGCTCTTCGTCATAAACTGCTATTGCTTCAAAATCTGGAGCAATTTCCCCTACCTGTGCATTATTATTATTCATAATAATATTTTCCTTATATAATTAATCACAGTTAATTTTATTTCTATCTTTTAAAGAATAACTACTCTTTAAAGTAACTTATTAATTTTGTCTATTTAAGTAACAAAATAATAACCAAGATGCATTTAATATATAGTATGCCAATCTTTTTCAGAATTTAGAGGTTTCATGAATCCCATCTGTATTAAATTAATTAAGATGATAGAATAGTTTCCTGTACGTTGGAAAAAGAACATAAAATTTTGTAAAATATGACCGTAATGTGCTTTTTCTTGCACATCAATTTCTGTTAATGCTAAATTTGCTTTAGCACATTTATCTAGGTGTTTGAAAAAACTTGGATGGTTTACATTTAAAATAACAGGAAATAAACGTCCTGCACTTTGATTCGTTTTTTTGATTACATGAATATCAAATTTACGAGCATCTAAACCTAAAGTGGCATAAAAACTACTTCTTTGTAAGTCATTTAAGTACATAGTTGCAAAAACGGATAATAGAAAAAATCTGCACCAAAGTTTAGCAACAGTAGTAGTTAGTAATTCTGGTTGCGATTTTAGAATAGCAGCAAAAAAGTCTCCATGTCTATTTTCATCTTGACACCAACTTTCAAAAAATCTAAATATTGGGTAAATACGATATTCAGGATTTTTTTCTAAATGTCTGTAGATCGTTATATATCTCCAATAACCAATTTTTTCTGATAAATATGTAGCATAAAAAATAAATTTAGGTGAAAAAAAAGTATATTTACGACTTTTAGTTAAAAACCCTAAATCAAGAGTTAAATTAAAATCGCTCATTGATTTATTTAAAAAACCTGCATGTCTTGCTTCATCTCTAGACATAAAAGCAAATCCTTCAGCTAATAAAGGGTTTTTCGTTTTAAGGTTTCTTGATAGTTCCTTATATAATAAAAACCCTGAAAATTCAGCTGTACATGATCTTTCTAAAAATTCTGTAATAAGAGATTTTGTACGTTTATCAAAATGTGCCCAAGATTGATTAAACTCTTGATCACGAATAAAGTGGTGTTGGTTATAATCCATACGGAATTCTTCTATAATGGCTTCAAGTTCTGATTTATTTGAATTGATGTCTAAGTTAGCCATTGCATCAAAATCAGTTGTATAAAAGCGAGGTGTTAGTAGAGACTCACCTGCAGGAGTTTTTGTTTTTACTGCATTTGTTTCGTTATTTTTATTACTGTTAATCGATTTAGTCATAGATTTTACCCTTAGTATAAATTAATAGTTAGTTATTACAGTTTTAATTTAAAGCTTTATTTATTTCTCATTCCGATTAGTGAAAACCACTAAATTATTTCAATATCGTATTTATTAACCTTACGAATAAAGAATTTTAAGTCCGGACTTTGTTTTATACCCAAACTGGAACACCTACAACTAAAGCTAATTTTATTCTTTTTTTTTTTAGTTCATCTAGCCTCTCCTATTTAATATTATTATATATTATATACTAAATAATATAATAATAAACATTTTATAAAAATCATTCTTTAAAGTGAGTAGATATTAAATTATATTGATTTTGACCTTGAGTTAAATTAAAGTATATAATAAAGTCTATATTGATTATATATTTTCAAAAATTAAGGAATACTCATGGATATAATTAGCTTAGGTTGGGCTACAATTATGATGATATTTACGTTTTCTCTTTCGCTAGTCGTTTGGGGCCGTAATGGGTTTTAAGATGGTATAATTTTAAGCATAAGGATGTAATAATTTATGGGTGGAGAAATTTTATCAATCGGTATTTTATGTTTTAGTATGGTGCTAATCGGCTTATCTCTTGGGTTTCTATTATTAAAAGTTCAAGGGGAATAAAAAAAGTAAATTAAAATAATCAATAATAATTAAATTATTAACTTTATTAAATTATTTGTTATAATAAAAATACACTGTTATGAGTAATGTGAACATTTTTAGTATATTATCAATTATACTCAATTTTTCATTAGTTCTTATTATACTAATTAGAAGTCCTAATGAACAGAGCTTGCAAGAAAATTTAGACCCGTTTAAACTTTTTGAAAGTTCTAGTAGAGCAGAAAAATCAATCGATAAATTAATCCAAATATTAACTATTTTATATTTCGTTTTAGCTCTGGTATATGCTATTCAGAGATATTTTTAAAAACTATGATAAGTAGATATAAAAGATAATAAACTATTAAAGATTAAGGATAGAAATTAAGTAAAATAAAATTAAGGTATTAATTAAATCAAGGGGCTGTACTGGTTTCGACATTTATAATTCTATTAATCAATAAGCAGATTTAAATACTTAAAACATACAGTAATTGCAAACAACATTATTAATTTTAACAAAAATCAAGTCTTTGCATAAATTTCTTGAATTTTAACCTCAATCAATTATATAATTGTTGATTGAAATAGGAATAAGATTATTTTTCCCTAAAACTTTACAAAACTTTAGTTTTGGTATTATTATTATAGATAAAGTATTTTAATTTTATTTATTAATATAAGATAAAAAAAAACCATCAACTTTTTTGTTAGAAAACTGTTTATTTAACGTTTTAAATGTAACGAAAGTAAACTAATTGATAACTAAATCTGTGATTACATTGATTAGTCTGATGATTATTTTAAATGGACGTGGGTTCGAGTCCCACCAGCTCCTCACTTCTATAAGTTATAAGATGAAATTTATAGAACGAATTTTCGCATTTGTGGCCGAGTGGTTGAAGGCAACGGACTCATAATCCGTCTTCTTATTAGAACACCGCTGGTTCGAACCCAGCCAGATGCAAATTACTTAGTTCTAAATCTTTGTTTTAGACGACTTCCTTTACCCACAATACTACGTAAATAATATAATTTTGATCTTCTTACTCGAGAAGATTTAATTACTTCAATAGATTCAAATTTAGGAGAATGTATTAAAAAATTTCTTTCTACACCGATACCTTGGAATACTTTTCTAACTGAGATTGTTAAATTAACTCCACTATTATTTTTTCCTAAAATAATCCCTTGATAGTATTGTATTCTTTCTTTATTCCCTTCCTTAATAAATACTCCAATTTTTACTGTGTCACCTACAAATATTTTTGATAGGTTCTTTTTAGTATGAGCATTTTCAACAGAATCCATAAGTTCTTTATTATTTAAGAATGTTGCTTGTTTTAGATTTTTCATTAATTTTTTATTTATAATATTTTACTAAAGGATAATTAAAATAAATTTTTAAACTTCTACGTTTTTACAAAACTTAACTTATTAAAAACTTATAATATCATAGTATATCTTAAAAAAGTATTTTTATTTTAACTTATAGTCTATAAAAAATAAAAAGTAGTTGTTTATAGCTTTTCTCTTAATTAAAAATAAAATTTATTTACTGAGTAAAAGTATAATAATCCTTAAAAATGAGGTTTACAAAATTTTATAACCAATTATATATTATAGGTGTACACTAGTTGTTATCTATTATACTATTACTATTATTTAATTTATTCTTCATTTATAAGCTTTCTTTTTAACCAAGTTAAAAATTATAACGACCAATCTGATTTGAACAAAGAAACAAATTATTTTTCATAAACTAGTAAATAAGGAAAAATGGCTCATAAAAAAGGTGCGGGGAGTACAAAAAATGGACGAGATTCTAAATCAAAACGTCTTGGGGTAAAATGTTTCCAAGGGCATCCAGTACAGGCTGGGAATATTTTAATAAGACAACGAGGATTAAGTTTTAAACCAGGTGATAATGTAGGGATTGGGAAAGATTACACTTTATATGCCCTTACAGAGGGGTTGGTTTCTTTTAAAAAGAAAAACAAAAAAACATGTATTTCAGTTTCTGCTACTCTTTAATATAATTATACTAGAGAGAAGTGACTAGAAATTTGTTATATACAAAACTATTATGTAATAGTTTTATTAGTTTCTTAAAATTAGAATTATATCAAATGTTATAAAAATATTTTGTTATACCAATAATCTAAGGAGAATACATAAAAAATTTATATTGTGTTGTAAAGGAAAAATTCTAAGTATACTTTGCTACTTTAATAAAAAGACGAATATTATCCTATTATATATAACTAAAGTATTATCTAGGATCTAATCTTATTATTTATATAAATAGATTATACTATATAATTTAATAAGCTTGAGTTATATTATCAGCAAAGTAATCTCTAGTCCTTCAAAAAATTTACTGTTAATTTCTATTTCTAGAATTAGATGTTTTGCATAGTTCAAGAAAATATATTTTATTAGAGAAAAGAAAGAAAATATAAAATTATGACACCATCTTTAACAAATTTTTTATCCAGTTTAATTGCTGGTGGGCTTATTGTAGTTTTACCTATCAGTCTTGCATTATTATTTGTCAGTAAAAAAGATGCTTTAACTCGTGTACCACCAAAAAAATAGTCATTAAAAACAAAAATTTTAAAAGTTAGTTTTTTAATTTTTGTTTTTTCGGTTTCTATAAGTAAAAAATGGGTAGAAAATTTTAGAGTTTCTAATTCAATAATAAATAATTTTTCAAAAGTTTAATAATTCATGATAAACATAGTTTTTGGAGCAAACTTCCTTCTAGGCCTTATAATAATTCTTGGTGTATTAATTTTATATTTTTTAAGGGTTATAAGACCAGAATTATCACGTGATGAAGATATTTTTTTTACAACATTAGGGTTGATTTACGGCTCTATTTTAATTATTCATGGATGGCGACTTGACCCAATATTATTATTTAGCCAAGTTCTTTTAGTCAGTATTGCTCTTGCAGCTGGTTGGGAAAATATTCGACTTAGAGGCTTAATTGCCAAAAAAATCAAAGAACAATTAAAATTACCAAAAATTTATTCTAATAAATCTAAGTAAACTTTGTTGTTAATTCTTGTTTTTTTGTTTCAGTAATTAAAATATTTTATAGGTTTAATCTAATATGTTCAAAAAATTTTTTATAAGTTTAACTATTGCTTGTTTAGCAACTTCAGTTGGGTCATCAGTTTTGGCTATAGAACTAGATGAAGCAACAAGAACAATACCTGTAACAAGTGATGGTAAAACAACAGTATTAACTACAGAGCAAGTTAAAAGAGGAAAACGATTATTTAATTCTAGTTGCGGTCAATGTCATGTTGGTGGGGTAACAAAAACAAACCCAAATTTAGGTCTTGACTCTGAAGCTCTGAGTCTAGCAACACCATCACGTAATAATATTAATGGGTTAGTTGATTATATGAAAGATCCAACAACTTATGACGGTTTAGAATCAATTGCAGAGATTCACCCAAGTATTAAAAGTGCTAATATTTTCACAAGAATGCGATCATTAGATGAAAATGATCTAGTAGATATTGCAGGTCATATATTACTACAACCTAAGATTGTTTCTGAAAAATGGGGTGGCGGTAAAATTTATTATTAATTAAAAAATAAAGTAGTACAGATTTTTAATCTCGCTTTCTATATTAAAAAAATAATAGATTTTTATTTTGTTAAATTAAAAAAGACTCTATACGAGAATTATCAATGAAAAATTTTTTTTTTGGTTTCTTTATTGCATGCCTAGCTTTAATTAGTTTTCAAAATCCAGCTCAAGCGGTAGATATTAATAATGGGGAAAACATTTTTACAGCTAATTGTTCAGCATGTCATGCTGGTGGTAACAATGTTATTATGCCTGAAAAAACTTTAAAGCAAGAGGCTTTATCTGCAAATAAAATGGATACTATTGGTGCTATTACTTACCAGGTAACAAATGGGAAAAATGCTATGCCAGCTTTTGGTGGTCGTTTAGCTGAAACTGATATTGAAGATGTGGCTAATTTTGTTATTTCTCAATCTGAAAAAGGTTGGGATTAATAATTTAATCTTAAATACAATAAGAATAGTCTTATTCTTATTGTATTGAAATTCTTAAAAAAATAAAACCTAACAAAAATAAAAACTTTATCACTTCTAAAACTTTTTTATTTAATAATACAACAAAACAGTGAGTAAAAAAATATTATATCAAGAACATGCAAGGCAAGCACTTGAAAAAGGAATGAAAGTCTTAGTCGAAGCAGTTTCGGTTACTTTAGGACCAAAAGGAAGAAATGTAGTTTTAGATAAAAAATATGGTTCGCCGCAAATAATTAATGATGGAGTAAGTATAGCTAAAGAGATTGAATTAAAAGATAATATTTTTAATACTGGTGTATCTCTAATAAGACAAGCAGCTTCAAAAACAAATGATGTAGCTGGTGATGGTACAACTACAGCTACTGTTTTAGCTTATGCAATTGTTAAAAAAGGAATGAAAAATGTAGCCGCGGGTTCAAATCCAATTTCTTTAAAATTTGGTCTTGAGAAAGCTACGAAATATTTAACTAATCAAATATTAGATTATGCCCGCCCTATTGAAAATAATATGGCAATAGAACAAGTAGCAACAATTTCTTCTGGGAATGATAAAGAGATTGGATCTATGATTGCAAAAGCTTTAAAAACTGTTGGTCGTGATGGAGTTATTTCTTTAGAAGAAAGTAATAATACATTTATTGAGTTAGCAATAACAGAAGGGATGAGATTAGATAAAGGTTTTATTTCTCCATATTTTATTACAAATGCTGAAAAAGCTGAAGTTGAATATGATAATCCTTTTATTTTAATTACAAATAAAAAGCTTACTCTTGTTCAACAAGATTTAATCCCTATTTTAGAAAAAGTTGCATTTACTAAAAGACCTTTACTAATAATAGCGGAAGATATTGAAAAAGAGGCATTATCAACTCTAGTCCTTAATAAATTAAGAGGTATTGTTAATGTTGTTGCTATTCGAGCACCGGGTTTTGGAGATCTTCGCAAATCTCTATTAGAAGATATTGCAATATTAACTGGTGGGACTTTAATTACCGAAGAATTAGGATTACGTTTAGATAGTGTTGAATTAGAGTTATTAGGCAAAGCTTCACGAATAACTGTTACAAAAGATTCAACTACTATTATTACTGAAGGTAATTTGGATAATATTAAAAATCGTTGTGAGCAATTAAAGAAACAAATTGCGATGAACGATTCATCATATGAAATTGAAAAACTGAAAGATAGAATTGCTAAGCTTTCTGGCGGGATTGCCGTTATTAAGGTTGGGGCTGTGACAGAAACAGAAATGAAAGATAAAAAATTGCGATTAGAGGATGCAATAAACGCAACCCGTGCTGCAGTTGAAGAAGGTGTTATTCCTGGCGGTGGTGCAACACTAACGCATCTATCAACGCCATTAAAATTATGGGCAAAACAAAATTTAAAAGATGACCAACTTATTGGGGCTTATATTTTAGCAGATTCTATTAAAGAGCCACTTAAAAGAATTGCTGAAAATACTGGAAAAAATGGTAGTGTTATAACAGATTTAGTCGAAGAACAGTATTTTGAATTTGGCTATAACGCTGAAACAAATGAGTTTGGGGACATGTTTGATTATGGTATTGTTGATCCAGCAAAAGTAACACGTTCAGCATTACAAAATGCTATTTCTATTGCTAGTATGATTTTAACAACTGAATGTATTGTTGTTAGTAATAAAACAAACCAAGCTTAAATATAACTTCGGGATTGACGGGACTCGAACCCGCAACTTTCACCGTGACAGGGTGATACTCTAACCAAATTGAGATACAACCCCACTATGTATAAATGTCTAAACAGACTATGGACATAATATGCCATAGTTATATACTTTTTGTCAATAAACATAGATATAGAAAAATTTTATATTCTTTTTGGACTTGTGGAAGGAATAAAATTTTCGATAAGTTAGGGTGAACAGTCTATAATTAGAATGTAAGGCTCTGTAGCTCAGTGGTTAGAGTAGGGGACTCATAAGCCCTTGGTCGCAGGTTCAAATCCAGCCAGAGTCATATTTAGGGTGAGATGGCTGAGTGGCTTAAAGCGTTAGATTGCTAATCTATTGTACAAATATTCTTTGTACCGAGGGTTCGAATCCCTCTCTTTCCTAATAATATAGACTAAAAATTTATCCAAAGTTCTTTCAAATTATAATAATCGTTTTTTTTACTTGACATAATTAGTCATTTTAGGTTAAAATTATGTTATTATTTAATAGAGAAATTTACGGAGAAATAATTATATGGCTAATATAAGTAAAATATTTGGGGTTGACCTTGGGACGACCAACTCCGTTGCAGCGGTAATGGAAGGTGGGCAACCCACAGTAGTTAACAATACAGAAGGATTAAGAACAACACCATCAATTGTTGCTTACACTAAAAATAAAGATTTATTAGTTGGACAAATTGCTAAACGACAAGCTGTTATTAACCCTGAAAATACTTTTTCATCTATCAAGCGTTTTATGGGTTCTAAGTTTAGTGAACTAAGCAAAGAATCAAAAGAGGTTTCTTATAAACTTGTAGGTGATAACAAAGATAATGTCAAAATTGTTTGTTCTAACATGGATAAGCAGTTTAGCCCTGAGGAAATTTCATCACAAATCTTGAGAAAGCTTTCCAATGACGTTAGTTTATATATGGGACAAACAATTAATGAAGCGGTAATAACAGTCCCAGCATATTTCAATGATGCGCAACGCCAAGCAACAAGAGATGCAGGAAGAATTGCAGGGCTAGAAGTTAAAAGAATTATCAATGAACCAACAGCAGCTTCACTAGCTTATGGTCTTGAAAAAAAGAATAATGAGCTGGTTATTATTTTTGACTTAGGTGGTGGGACATTTGATGTTTCCTTATTAGAAGTTGGGGATGGTGTTTTTGAAGTTTTATCAACATCAGGTGATACTAAACTTGGTGGAGATGATTTTGATAGAAAAATTGTTGATTTTATTCTTGCAAAATTCCAAAAGACAGAAGGTATTAATTTAGCTTTAGACCCTCAGGCCTTACAAAGATTAACAGAGGCAGCTGAAAAAGCTAAAATTGAATTATCAAACCTATCTGAAACAACGATAAATCTCCCGTTTATAACAGCAAACCAAGATGGGCCTAAACATATAGAGGAAGTACTAACACGTGTGAAATTTGAAGAGCTGTGTGAAGATCTAATAAACCGCTGTCGATTACCTGTAGAGGCAGCAATAAAAGATGCTCGTGTTGATCGTAATACTATTAATGAGTTAGTATTAGTAGGTGGTTCAACACGTATACCAGCTGTTCAAAATTTAGTTTATAAGATAGTAGAAAAAGAGGCAAACCAGACGGTAAACCCGGATGAAGTTGTTGCAATTGGTGCAGCTGTACAAGGTGGAGTACTAGCTGGTGAAGTTAAAAATATTCTATTATTAGACGTTACACCTTTATCTTTAGGGGTTGAAACATTAGGGTCTTTAATGACAGTAATGATACCTAGGAATACTACAATTCCAGTAAAAAAATCGGAAACTTTTTCAACTGCGACAGATAATCAAGAAAGTGTTGATATTGAAGTTTTACAAGGAGAACGTAAACTAGCTAAAGATAACAAAAGCTTAGGTAATTTCAGACTAGAAGGAATTCCATTAGCTTCTAGAGGAGTCCCACAAATTGAAGTAACTTTTGATATTAACGCAAGTGGTATTTTATCTGTTACGGCTAAGGATAAAGGGACTGGTAAAACACAGCGTATTAACATTCAGAATGCATCAACTTTAGACAAAGATGAAGTTGAAAAAATGATAAAAAATGCGGAAGAATCATCTAAAGTAGACAAGGAGAAGAAAGAAAAAATCGATTTGAAGAACCAAGCTGATTTAGTTTGTTATCAAAATGAGAAACAATTAAAAGAATATGAAGATAAAATATCTTTAGAGAAAAAAGAACTTCTTCTAGAAGGGATCAAAGGAATCCGTGATGTATTACAAAATGAGGATTTTGATAATGAAAATCTGAAGAATAAATTAGAGGAACTACAAAAAATCTCTCAAACTGTTGGGGAAGAAATTGCTAGCTCAGCTAATCCAGAAGTGAAGGGTGAACCACAAGTAAACTCTGATGAAACAGTTATTGACACAGATTTTACTGATGATTAGTATTTATATACTAAGTACATATATATGAATTTAATTGCTTAATACTTACTAATTGATATATAATTATTAATAAATAATTTTATCGGAGGATTCTTATGCTTAGTTTGTATTTTTTAAAACTATTAGTTTATGCTATTGTTACTGGTTTTAGTTCACTTTTTATATTTGGGTTTTTATCTAACGATCCATCAAGAAACCCAAACCGAAAAGATTTCGAATAAAATAGTATAAAGTAAGGTACTAAGCTTAACCCTAAATAAGGTTAGTATCTTACTTTATATTATTTTACTCGAAATCTTTTAAGTTTCAATAACATAAAATACTTATTATGTTATAATAATTACTATAGGCTTTTTAATATTTGATTTGCGAGTGTAGCTCAGTGGTAGAGCGCAACCTTGCCAAGGTTGATGTCGCGCGTTCGAATCGCGTCACTCGCTACTAAAAATATAAATTTGTATACTAATGAAAGCATATATTTTACGGATTGGTTAAACTTAAACTAATACAAATTAGAGTATAATAATAGTACTAATCAAACCAAATTAAATTATGTTAAAACAAGACCAATTAACTATTGGAGGCAAAGTTTTTAATTCTCGCCTTATTGTTGGGAGTGGGAAGTATAAAAGTTTAAAAGAAATGGTAGAATGCTTATCAAAAAGCGAAAGTGAAATAGTAACAGTTGCGATAAGAAGACTTAATTTATTAAATATCTCTCGAAATGATAATTTAATAACAGCTATTGACTGGAAAAAGTTATGGTTATTACCAAATACAGCTGGTGCAAAGACAGCTGAAGAAGCTATTCGGTTAGCATTTTTAGGTCGTGAGTTAGCTAAAAGGATTGGCCAAAAAGAAAATAATTTTATTAAATTAGAAGTAATATCTGATCCTAAATATCTTTTTCCTGACCCGATAGGGACATTAAAAGCAGCAGAATTTTTAGTTAAAAAGGGTTTTGTTGTACTACCTTACACAAATACTGATCCAATGTTAGCAAAACACCTTGAAGATGTTGGATGTTCTACTATTATGCCTTTGGGCTCCCCTATTGGTTCAGGGCAAGGTATTCAAAGTATAAATAATATTCAAATCATTATTGAAAACTCTAAGATACCAGTAATCATAGATGCTGGGATTGGGTCTCCGAGTGAGGCGGCACTTGCTATGGAATTAGGTGCTGAAGCTGTCCTTATTAATACTGCAATAGCACAAGCAAAAAATTCTATGGTTATGGCTAAAGCTATGAACCTTGGGGTTCAGGCAGGTAGGCAAGCTTATTTAGCAGGGCAAATGGCTCCATATAAGTTTGCACAATCAAGTTCTCCTTTAAAAGGGTCAGATTTTTTAAATTTAAGTAAAAAATAATTATAGGTTGTGGTAGTTAAATTTATAGAAGTAATTAGCTTATCATTGAAATTTATTAGTTTTTAAAATGACAATATCAGGTTTAGTATTATAAACTACTTTGGGATTAGGAGATAAATAAACAACCCCAAATAGCTTATTATTATTAACCAAAGTTTAGAAAAGAATTAGTCCCACGATTTTTTAATCATTTCAAATCCGTAAGGAAGGAGAAGTTAGTGAATATACCTAAACCTTTAACAACTTATTATTTTATTGTTGCAAGTAGTGAATTTTTATTAGTTGCTGAACCTGTTGAAGAAATTTTACGTGAACGAGTACAACATTATCGAAGAGTAAAAAAAAATATAGATTTTTGGCTAGTACAATCGCCAAAATTTTTAGAATCTGTTCAATTAACTGATTTACAAACAAAATTAAAACAAGCTAGAATAGGTAATGAATGTTCCGCAATTGTTTCTGTAGATAAAACTTTTATTACTTGGTTAAAATTACGACTTAATAATGTTGCGATGGGGAGCTTTGTTGCACCAACAGGTGATATAACAAGTCCATTAGCTTCTAACTTTAAAGTTGAGGGAAGTCCTAAATAATCTTGAAATAATATAAACCCATTAATTGTTAAAAACCATATTTAAGCTTGAACTAAATTTTTTATAGTAGAATTAATTACAAAGTATTAAAGAATCACTTATTAATCTTGCAAATTACTAGGTTTAGTTAAAAAGAGCTTAGACTAATATTTTGATCCTTTAATCTTTAATTTAAAAAACCACCTAAAAGATAACTTTATTTTGCTTAAAAACTTTTATTTTAATCCAATTTAATCCAATTTAATCAAATTTAATTACAGATGATAAAATTATTTCCACGAATAAATACTATTTGGGATGAGTATCGACCAACCTTAAATTATATTAATGATCTTGAAAAAGAATTAATAGCTTTAAGTGATAATGAGTTAAAAAGTAGGACTTCAAAATTAAAATATTTTAGTTCCAAAGAAAATGATTTAGATAAAAAAACATTAGCCGAAGGTTTTGCCCTAACTAGAGAAGCCTCTAAAAGAACAATTGATCTAAGACATTATGATGTACAATTGTTAGGAGGATTAGTTTTAAATGATGGTAAAATTGCAGAAATGAAAACTGGTGAAGGGAAAACTTTAGTTTCAACTTCACCCGCATTAGTTAATTCTTTAGCTGGTAAAGGTGTTCATATAGTAACTATCAATGATTATTTAGCAAAACGTGATGCAGAATGGATGGGTCAAATACACAGGTTATTAGGCTTAAAAGTTGGCCTTATACAATCGGACATGACAATAGTAGACCGTAAAATAAATTATTCTCGTGATATCACATATGTTACGAATGTTGATTTAGTCTTCGATTTCTTAAAAGATAATATGGTAACTGATAAAAAAGAGTTAGTACAAAGACCTTTTAATTTTTGTATTATCGATGAAGTTGATTCTATTTTGATTGATGAGGCTAGAACCCCTTTAATTATATCACGTGATTCGGACTTACTTGTAGAAAAATATTTTAAAGCAAATGAAGCTTCAAAGTATTTAGAAGATAAAAAGCATTTTGAAATTGATGAAAAAGCAAAAAAAATAAGTCTAACAGAACAAGGTTTGAAACGTACTAAAATCTTATTAAAAGTTGATAATTTATATAGTATTCAAGATCCATGGATTCCTTATATTTTAAATTCTTTAAAAGCTAGATATCTTTTTTTCCGTGACATTCATTATATTTTAAAAGATAATCAAATTGTTATTATCGATGAGTTCACAGGTCGAATAATGGAAGGTAGAAAGTGGGGTGATGGTTTACATCAATCTATTGAAGCAAAGGAAAATATTCAGAATTTAAGAGGAAGTGAAACTTTAGCCTCGATAACTTATCAAAATTTTTTCCGATTATACCCAAAAATATCTGGTATGACAGGGACAGCTAAAACTGAAGAACTAGAATTCGAAAATATTTATGATTTACCTGTTTCTATACTACCTACATATGAGAAAATGCAGCGTAAAGATGATTCAGATTTTATTTTTATTGATGAGATAAGCAAATGGCGCGCAATTGCCCAAGAATGCTTGAAGATGTATTCTACGGGCCGACCTGTTCTAGTTGGTACAACAACTATCCAAAATTCTGAAATACTTTCTCAATTACTAAACACTTATAGGGTACCACATCAATTATTGAATGCAAAACCAGAAAATGTAAGCAGAGAATCAAAAATTGTAGCGCAAGCTGGTTGTTTGAATTCTATAACTATTGCGACAAATATGGCAGGTCGGGGAACTGATATTTTATTAGGAGGTAACCCCGAATTTAAAGCATTAGAGTCTACCCGCTTTATATTAAAAAGATTATTAGGAAAAAAAAAATTTTTTGTTCCTGGCATTGATTTAAGAAAATTAAAACGAGCTTTAAAAAAAAGTCCAAAATTAGTTGCTTATTTACAAACAAATTTAGATACATTATTAGCATCTTTAGAAGTCTCAAATAAGCAATTAAACCTTTTGGAAAATTTTATTTTTAATCTACATAGCCAATTATTAAGCAAATATAAAGAAAAACAAAGAGAAGAATCAGAGGTTGTAAAATCTTTGGGTGGGCTCTATGTTATAGGGACTGAACGTCATGAATCAAGAAGAATTGATAATCAGTTAAGAGGTCGTGCAGGAAGACAAGGTAACCCTGGTAGTTCTAGGTTTTTTTTAAGTTTAAATGATCCATTAATTCGTGTTTTTGGTGGTGATAAAATACAAGAAACAATGCAAAAATTAAAAATTGAAAGTGAAATTTTAGACTCTAAATTTTTATCAGATTCTTTAAATTCTGCTCAACAAAAAGTTGAAGGGTTTTATTATGATCAGCGTAAAACTCTAAATAAATATGACCAAGTTTTAGATAAACAAAGAAAAGTTATTTATTATTTGCGTGAAAAAGTTCTTTCTACTACTATTATGCGTGATTTAGTTATGGAATTTAGTGAAGGGTTTCTTGATGATTTTATAGATTACCTAGATTCACAGACTCGTGAAGGTAAAGATATTATTTTATCGAAAAAAATTCTTAGGTTATTAAATCGTTTATCTATTTCAAATGGTATGATATATAACAATTTGGATAAATTATCTAAATTAAAAAAATTTCTTTATGAGCAATTATGGGCAAGTTATGCTTGTAAAGAATTTCGTTATTCGTGTTCAACAGATTCACGTGTTCTAGATAGATATAACCAACTTATATTTTTTAAATATATTGATTTTTTTTGGTTTAAACATTTAGAAAATATGAATTTTTTACTTGATGCTATTAGTTGGGAAGCTTACGCCCAAAAAGATCCTTTTATACAATATGACGAGAGGGCTACAAGCCTTCTAAATCTTACGCTTAAGGACTGTAGAGATTCAATTATATTTGAGATTTTTATTTCCAATATTATATTAACAGATATAAATTAAAACAAAGAATTAAAGAGAAAATACATGTACAAATTCTTTAATTTATGTTATTATACTTTCATCATTTAGTATTTATAATAAAATATATAATAAAATATTATGACAAAAAGAACATTAGGTGGAACGAATAGAAAAGTTGTTGCTGTTTCGGGTTTTCGTGCCCGAATGAAAACTAAGCAAGGTTGTAAAGTAATAAATAATCGTCGCCGAAAAAAAAGAAAAAATTTAAGTATTTAGACAATAGATTTATAGAAAATTAATTTATATAAATTAAAAATATTTTATTATGACTTTTCAAGAAGAACTTTTAATTTTATTGAAAGCCCGTTACCCTATAATTTATGTTATAACCATTGAGGAAGATCGATTAGAATATACGATTCGTAATGCTATTATTAATAAAAGTTATAGTAACCTATATGTTTGGGATTTTATCGAAGGTTATAAACTAAACCCTATAAAAAAAGAATTTGGTAAAAGAAATCCCTTAGAAGCTATAGAATTTATTGAAAAAATAAATTCAAGGACTCCAAGTATTTTTATTTTGAAAGATTTTAAGAGATTTTTAAAAGACTTAACAATTTCTAGGAAATTACGTAACATCTTACAATTATTAAAAATACAACCCAAGACTATTATTATTGTTGACTCTGAAGTCCAAATACCAAATGATCTTAAAGATCATATAACTATTCTAAAATTTAATTTACCAACGCCTAAAGAAATTAAAACAGAGTTAACCCGTTTGAATAAAAATTTGACTGTTGAAGGGAATTTATCTCAACGGATATTAGAAAAAGTTATTCAAGCTTGTCAAGGTTTATCTTTAGAAAAAATTAGAAGAGTTTTAGGAAAAGCAATTGTTATTTATAAACAAATAGATCAAAATGCAATCCCGATAATTTTAAGAGAAAAACGTCAAGTGATCAGTCAAACAGAGCTATTAGAATTTTGGTCAGTTAAGAGTAAATTAAAAGATGTTGGGGGAGCTTATAATTTAAAAAAATGGTTAAACGCAAGAACTGAAATATTTTCTGAACAAGCATTAAATTATGGTTTAGTAACACCAAAAGGAGTGTTAATAATTGGGATGCAAGGAAGTGGGAAAAGTCTGATTGCAAAATCGGTTGCTTATGAATGGAAATTACCACTTTTACGTTTAGATGTAGGAAGATTATTTGCTGGGGTTGTAGGAGAATCAGAATCTAGAGTCCGTGAAATGATTGCTATTGCTGAATCATTAGCCCCTTGTGTTTTGTGGGTCGATGAAATTGATAAAGCCTTTAGTGATTCTGAGCAAAATTTTGATAGCGGAACAACAACCCGTGTTTTAGCTACGTTTGTAACTTGGTTAGGGGAAAAAACCCTTCCCGTTTTTGTTATTGCTACAGCTAATGATATTTATTCTTTACCTGTAGAAATATTAAGAAAAGGTCGGTTTGATGAAATCTTTTTTCTCGGGATACCAACAGTTGACGAAAGAAAACTGATTTATGAAGTTCATTTAAGACGTTTCCGACCGGAAACTTGGCAAACTTATGATAGTAAAAAATTAAGTAAGCGTGCTCGTAAATTTTCTGGGGCAGAAATTGAACAAACCATTATTGATGCCATGTATGTTGCATTTAGTGAACAGCGGGAATTTACAACTAATGATATTTTGATAGCTATCAAAGAAACTATTCCAATCCTTGATATTGATCCTTTACGTACAGAGTTAATACAGAATTGGGCAGCATCAGGAAAAATTCGTGTTGCTTAAAATTTTTTATTAAAGTTTATTAACCTCAAATTTTATTATTAATTATTGATATGATTAAACGTGTTTTTAAATATTTGGCTAATCTAAAATTAGCTATAATAATATTATTAGCCATTGCAATAGTGACTAGTATTGGTTCTATTATCGAACAAAGTAAAGAAATTCCATTTTATCAAAATAATTATCCAACATTGATTTTTAATATACCATTTTGGAAAATTCTTCTTTTTTTAGGTTTTGATAATATTTATAGTACATGGTGGTTTCTATTATTACTTAGCCTTTTAGGATTATCTTTAGCTTGCTGTACAGTTCTCCAACAATTACCAACTTTAAAATTTTCTCGCAGATACTATTTTTATAAACAAATAAATCAGTATAATAAGTTAACATTTAAAATAAAGTCAATCAAAGTTTTCCCAAGCCATTTAAGTTATACATTATTAAAAAAAGAATATTCACTTTTCCAGCAATCCAATAGTTTTTATGCTTATAAAGGCTTAATAAGTAGAGTGGGTCCTATTATTGTACATTTAAGTATTATTTGTGTACTACTAGGGAGTACATTAGGCGCCTTAAAAGGATTTAATTCTCAAGAATTAATACCTAAAACTGAAGTGTTTCATATCCAAAATGTTATAAAAAATGGTTTTTTTTCTTCAATACCTCAAAAAACTTTTAGGATTAATGACTTTTGGTCAACATATACCTCTACTGGTTCAATTAAACAATTTTATACAGATGTTTCAGTCCTAAATGGTCGTGGTGGAGAAACCCAAAGAAAAACTATTTCAGTAAATAACCCATTATTATTAAGTGACTTGATCATATACCAAACGGATTGGGGAATATTAGGTTTAAGGTTAAAGTATATTAAAAATGATACTTCTAGTATAAGTCTTCAACTACCCATATCGAAAATTAATACTTCAAATCAAAAAATCTGGATTAGCTCGTTACCTAATACGAAACAAGATATGAAAAATTTTATCGTACTTATTAAAGATCACCGAGGTCAAATTAGTTTGTATGATAATGATGGGAAATTTGTAAAGACTATTAATATAGGAGATACTATTTATAATAATGATCTAATCAGTTTTAATTTTACTGATATAATTTCTTCCACAGGTATGCAGATTAAATCTGATCCAGGGATTAAATTAATTTATTTTGGCTTTTTGTTTTTAATGGTAAGTAGTCTAATTAGTTATATTTCTTTCTCAGAATTTTGGTTATTATATTTCCCTACAAAAGTTATCGCTGGTGGCAAAACAAATCGTGCAAAAGTTAAATTTAATCTTGAATTTTTAAAATTTAAGCAGTCTTTTTTTTAACTAATCAATTGCAACTGGACATTTATACAAAATGCCTGTATTATTAAGTGCAAGGTAAAATATAATTCTGTGTTTTATTGATTTTTTAGTTTTTTAATTTTTAAGTTATAGCATATTAAAATAGTGAGGTCTAAAAGATGTTTGATCATCTTAGAGGAAATGTACTAGAATTGTTTTTCGGTGTCTATTGGGTTGAAATCTTTATTTTTATTTTATTTTTGGTACTAGGTTTCGTGCTAGAACAAAAATTTAATTTTAATAAGCCTAGAAAATGGTTTTTGGCTTTTAATGGCTTAGTTTGTCAAAGGGTTCTTTCAGTGTTGGCATATTATGTACCTTATTTAGATGTAGTAAATACACATATGCCTTTAATTGCTGAAACTCATCCTTTTCTCGTAAGGATTTTTTTACCAAATTATATAGCAGAATCAGTTAATCTTATACAAAAGGTACCCTTTTTATCTTTTCTTTATCTGTTATTCGGGTATGGTATTTTAGTACGTTATAAAATCCCAGAGGATAGGTTTGTTAGGTTTAATATTATGTATGGTATAATAATTATTTCTTTCCAAGGTATTTTCCATGAACTATTTATTAACTTTACAAATGTATTTGTTAAAAATCCAGCAGATAAATCAGAGGCAGCCTTATTAGCTTTTCTTGCTTGGGTTGTTATATTTATACCTTGTTTTTTAAGAGCTCTTTTTGGTAAGTATGAAGGTAACACCTTTATGCGTGAAGCAATTGAAGTACATTTAGGTCGAGATGGTCCTGATTTTATTTGGTGGGATAGGACTAGAAAAGATCAAGCGCCAAAAAAACCTAAAAAATAATCTTATAAGATTATTTTTCAGGTTGTAAGATCAATAATTTTTATTTCATCAAAAAATTTAATAGGCCGAGTTGGATTTGAACCAACGTAGGTAAACCAGCGGATTTACAATCCGCCCCCTTTAACCACTCGGGCATCGACCCTAACAGTCTATGATATTATAGTTTGCGCATACGAACAAATTTTTAAAAATATATCTTAGTATAGAGAAAAACCACAATTGTTTTTATTCTATTATTAAGTGTATTTTAATAACCGTGTTCTTTATTTGAAAAAATGTATTATAATCCTCTTTTCCCTAGAGGGTGTTTCTATTGAACACCCTAAAATAATTATTTAAACTAATATAATATCTTATGAAATTAGCTTATTGGATGTACGCAGGTCCTGCTCATATTGGTACTCTTAGAATTGCAAGTTCTTTTAAAAATGTCCACGCTATTATGCATGCCCCTTTAGGTGATGATTATTTTAATGTTATGCGATCAATGCTTGAAAGAAAACGTGATTTTACTGCTGTAACAGCAAGTGTTGTTGACAGACATGTTTTAGCAAGGGGATCACAAGAAAAAGTTGTTAATAATATTAGCAGAAAAGATAAGGAAGAAAAACCAGATTTAGTCGTTTTAACTCCCACATGTACTTCAAGTATTTTGCAAGAAGATTTACAAAATTTTGTTAACCGTGCTTCAATTGAAACACAAGCTGATGTTTTATTAGCAGATGTTAATCATTACCGAGTAAATGAAATGCAAGCTGCAGACCGTACTCTAGAACAAATCGTACAATTTTATATAAAAAAAGCGCAAAAAACTAAACAATTAGATATAACTAAAACAATAGAACCTTCAGTGAATATTATTGGCTCTTTTAATTTAGCATTTCATAACCAACATGATATTGCTGAACTAAAACGTCTAATGTCAGATTTAAATATAAAAATCAATAGCATTATACCAGAAGGTGCTTCGGTACAAGAATTAAAAAACTTACCTAAAGCTTGGTTTAATATAGTACCTTATAGAGAGATCGGCTTACTAACGGCAGAATATTTAAAGGATGAATTTGACATGCCTTTTATTGATACTACTCCTATGGGAGTAGTTGAAACTGCTAATTGCATTAGAAAAATTCAATATATCCTGAACGATAATAACGCAGATGTTAATTTTGAAAAATATATTGATATACAAACACGTTTTGTTTCTCAGTCAGCTTGGTTTTCTAGATCTATAGATTGCCAAAATTTAACTGGTAAAAAAGCAATAGTATTTGGGGATTCTACGCATGCAGCGGCTATGACCAAAATTTTAACAAAAGAAATGGGGATCAATGTTGTTTGGGCTGGAACTTACTGTAAGTATGATAAATCTTGGTTTGAAAAAGAAGTCGGTGATTTATGTGATGAAATTGTTATAACAGATGATCATAATTTAATTGGTGATTTAATAGCTAAAGTCGAACCTGCAGTAATCTTTGGTACTCAAATGGAAAGACACGTCGCTAAACGTTTAAATATTCCATGTGGTGTTATATCGGCACCGGTTCATATTCAAAATTTCCCTTTAAGTTATAGACCATTTCTTGGTTATGAAGGTGCGAATCAAATTGCTGACCTGATATATAATTCTTTCACATTAGGTATGGAAGATCATTTATTAGAAATTTTTGGGGGTCATGACACAAAAGAAGTTTTAAGTGCAGGATTATCTGTAACTGCACAAGATTCAGAAATAAAATGGAATTTAGAGTCTCAAGCAGAATTAACAAAAATTCCAGGATTTATTAGAGGTAAGATTAAACGAAACACTGAAAAATTTGCTCAAGAACAAAAAATGGAGACTATAACATTAGAAATTATGTACGCTGCTAAAGAAGCCGCAGCTTAAACTTTTTACTAATACAATCTTCTTGACATAAATAACCTAGTATTGATATGCTGTAATGGTATATCAATCAATTACGGGACGTAGCGCAGTTTGGTAGCGTATCTGCTTTGGGAGCAGGGTGCCGCAGGTTCAAATCCTGCCGTCCCGAATACTAATAATTAATTGTGCTTTTTGCGGAGTGGAGCAGTTTGGTAGCTCGTTGGGCTCATAACCCGAAAGTCGCAGGTTCAAATCCGGCCTCCGCTAGAATTTATATAAACTTATTAAATTTTCACATTAAATTTTAGATTCATATAATTATGTCGCTTTACCCTAGCAAATATATGCCTGTTTTCGGTGGTAGTACAGGTGGGTGGTTACGTTCAGCAGAGTTTGAAGAAAAATATGTGATTACCTGGAACTCTACTACAGAACAACTATTTGAAATGCCAACTGCTGGTACAGCATTAATGCTTTTAGGCCAAAATCTTTTATATCTTGCTCGTAAAGAACAATGCCTTGCTTTAGGTACTCAATTACGAAAATTAAAGATAAAAGATTACAAAATTTATCGAATTTTCCCTGGTGGAGAAATACAATTCTTACACCCAAAAGATGGTGTTTTTCCTGAGACATCAAATGAAGGTCGAACTCCAGTAGGAAAAAGAGATTTTTCCATTGGTAAAAATCCTAACCCAGCTTCTATAAAGTGGAAATAAGGAATCTGATCATATAATATATAGGTTTTAGTTAATCACCTTAAAGGTACTAGTGTTTTTTAATCTAAATATGTAATTTATCTTAGTTTAACTTGACGAACTAGTACCTTCTCTTATAGACTTGTAAGTAGAGATAATTTAAAACCCGTATCGGAAATAGAGCAGAAATATATGTTCTATATTAATATTAAAATAATCAATAGGAGAGATGGCAGAGATGGTCGATTGCGTCTGATTTGAAATCAGATGAACGTTTGCGCGTTCCGTGGGTTCGAATCCGACTCTCTCCTTTAATTTAGCATTCTTAACGCCCTTAATAATTAAATATTCAATTTTATAAACAACTTGCTTAAAAATAATACATTGGTATATAATAATGTTATACATTAACATATAATTTTTACTAAGGATAACAAAAGATGGCAAATACTAAATCGTCGAAAAAACGTATAAAAATTAATAAAAGAAATCGTATTCAAAACAATTCTTATAAGTCTCTTATAAAAAGCCATGAAAAAAAACATTTAAGCCTTATTAAGGCTTCTAGTGACCAAATTTCTAATGAAGGTGAAGATAAGTCTAATTACCAGAGTTTACTTCGAGCTTCTTTTTCATCAGTCGTGAGTCAAATTGATAAGGCAGTTAAAAAAAAAATTATTCATAAGAATACCGCTATTAGAAAAAAAACAAATTTATTTAAAAAAACTTTTCCTACATTAAACTAATATTTTAATTTTCATTTATTTTCAATATCCCGTTTAGATATAAATATATATATATATATATAACTTAGATATATTATGAAAGATATTTTAGAGAATAGAAAGCAAAAATTTCCAATAATTCTACCAGACTTGTCAGAAGTTCAACGGATAAGTTTTTGTTGGTTTTTAACAGAAGGATTACCTGAAGAATTAACAAATTGCCCTTCGATATTAAATAAAAGAAGCGGTATTGAATTAATAATTTATGGGCAAGAATATAAAATTTATTATCCTAGCTTTGCTATTTTAAATGCTCTAAAGAAAAAAGGGAATTATAACTTAAGAGTCTATGTTCTAATGTCGCTGAAAAAAAACGAAACGGTGAAAAACGGCTCAGTACAATCAGAAGACTTTTCACCAAAAGAACGAGTATTTTTTGGTGAAATACCTCTTATGACTGAGAAAGGTACTTTTATATTTAATGGATGCGAAAGGGTTATTGTTAGTCAAATTATTAGAAGCCCTGGCATTTATTATAAAAGAATCCAAAAAGAGAAAAAAGTTTTTTATGAAGGAACAATTATTTCAAAACATGGTTCTTGGTTAACTTTTGAATTGGAGTATAATTTAATTTGGGTTAAATTTGATAAGCAATATAAAATCCCTATAAATTGGTTTCTAGTTGGTTTTTCTTTAGAAGAGCATGAAATTTATCAAACGGTTCAAAACTATGAATTTTTACGAAAAAGTGTTAAATCCTTGAATTCAGTTATTTATGACAAAATGTTCCATAAAGCTACTTTTGGGAGTTATAATAAAAGTATGTTAATGTCAGTTTTTAGAATACGTGAACTTATAAATGAACGTCTTTTGAATAAAAACTTATATGATCTTGGTGAAGTAGGTCGTATTAAGCTTAATAAAAAACTAGGGATTAGCTTACCATTAAATATAAGAATTCTAACCTCGTTAGACATTCTAAAAGCTATTGATAAATTAATTCATATTAGTTCTTATAATGAAAAGCTTGATGATATAGATAATTTAGAAAATAGAAGAGTACGTTCAGTAGGTGAGCTTTTACAACTACAGGTACGTGTAGCTCTTAATCGGTTAAGAAAAAAAATTACTACCGATGAAAAATTAACACCAGATATGTTTAGGGTTAAAAAAGTAAAAAGGGGTAGTACGGATAAAAAGTCTAAAGATATAAAAATTAAAGCGAACAAAGGTAAAGGTAATAAAAGTTTTGAGGAAGACATACCGTTAGAAGAAACTTTGATGCCTAACGATTTAGTAAATGCTAAAGTTTTAACTTCTGTCATAAGAGAATTTTTTGGCTTAAGTCCTCTATCACAATATTTTGATGAGATAAATGCTTTAGCACAACTAACACATAAACGTCGAATTAGTTCTTTAGGCCCTGGTGGTTTAAATAGCGAACATGTTAGTTTTGCAGCAAGGGATATTCACCCAACACAATATGGACGTTTATGTCCAATTGAAACTCCTGAAGGACAAAAAGCTGGTTTAATTGCATCACTAGCAACACACGCGAAAATTAATAATTATGGTTTCATAACAACTCCTTTTTTCCGTGTTTATAAAGGGAAAGTACTAAGAGAGCTAGGGCCAATTTATTTAACTGCCGAACAAGAAACTATATATAAAGTCGCATCTGGGGATGTTTTATTAACAAAAGATGAATTTTTCCAAACTACTTCAGTTCCTGTACGTTTTTATAATGAATTTATCACTGTTGATTCCGTCAGTGTTGATTTTATAGCGGTTTCTCCTATACAAATTATAGCAATAGGGGCTTCTTTAATACCATTTTTAGAGCATGACGATGCTAATCGTGCATTAATGGGTTCAAATATGCAAAGACAAGCTGTTCCTTTATTATACCCAAAAAAACCTATTATCGGTACAGGTATTGAACATCAAATAGCAGCAGATTCACAAGTAGTAATTATCAATTTATTAAATGGGATTGTTGATTCTGTTTCAGCAGATCGTATTATAATCCTTGATAATAAAAATATTGGAAGCTCTAAAGTTTATTTTTTAGATAAGTACCGTCGTTCAAATCAAGAAACTATAATTAACCAAAAACCATTAATTTGGACTGGTGAAATTGTAAAGCCTGGTCAAATTATTGCTGATGGACCTGGGACTGATGGAGGAGAACTTGCTTTAGGCCAAAATTTAACAGTTGCTTATATGCCCTGGGAAGGCTATAATTACGAAGATGCTATTCTAGTTAGTGAGAGATTAGTCCAAGAGGACCTTTTTACTTCAATCCATATAGAAAAATATGAACTCCAGCTTGTAGATGATAGTGCAAGTATAGAAGAAATAACAACATCAATTCCTAATATTGATACGGATGCTATATGTAATTTAGATACAAATGGTATAATAAAAAAAGGAACATTTGTTAATGCTGGTGATATTTTAGTTGGTAAGATTACGCCTATAGTAGAGGATGAAGAATTACCAGAAAGTAAATTACTAAGGGCAATATTTAATATTAAATCACCAGAACCAGAAGATACTTCTTTAAGAGTACCAAATGGCATTTCCGGTCGGGTTATTGAAATCCAAACCGCTTCACGTGAAAAAGGAGATAATTTAGCTTCTGGTGTATATGAATGGGTTTGTATCTCTATTGCGCAAATTAAAAAAATTCGAATTGGTGATAAAATTTCAGGACGACACGGTAATAAAGGTGTTATTTCAAAAATAATCCCAATACACGACATGCCATTTTTACCTGATGGGACAGTAGTAGATGTTATCTTAAATCCTTTAGGTGTTCCTTCGAGAATGAATGTAGGTCAAATTTTTGAATGTTTGTTGGGTTTTGCTGGAGATTACCTAAACCGTAGATTTAAAGTAGTTCCATTTGATGAAATGTATAGACCAAATGCTTCACGAATATTAATAAACAAAACTTTAAAAAAAGCTGCCAAAAAGACTAATAAACCTTGGCTTTTTAATAAGTCTTCTCCTGGTAAGGTATTACTAACAGATGGAAGAACGGGTGAAATTTTTGATAATTCTATTCTTGTTGGAAAGCCTTATATTTTAAAGCTTATCCACTTGGTTGATAAAAAAATGCATGCACGCTCTACTGGTTCCTATTCTTTAGTCACTCAACAACCATTAGGAGGTAAATCAAAGCACGGTGGGCAAAGATTTGGGGAAATGGAAGTTTGGGCATTAGAAGCTTTTGGTGTAGCATACACTTTGCAAGAATTATTAACTATAAAATCTGACGATATCAATGGGCGACATGAAGTTTTTAACGCTATTATTAAAGGTCACCCAATACCAGAACCAGGTGTTCCGGAATCCTTTAAAGTATTACTAAGAGAATTAAATGCTTTAGGATTAGATATTACAACCCATCAAATTGGTAAATTAGATAATGGAGAAATGGCATCCTATAAAGTTAACCTGTTAACTCTTGTTAAATCTAAATTACTCTAAACATTGAGTTTATTTCAAAATTGTAAAAATATATATTTGTATAAAATTATGAAAAACATGAAACAACAATTTGAGTATGTTAAAATTAATTTAGCTTCACCCGAGCGTATTAAAGAGTGGGCTGAAAAAATTTTACCTAATGGAGAGATAGTTGGTGAAGTTACTGAACCTGAAACGATTAATTATCGAACTCATAAACCTGAAAAAGGTGGTTTGTTTTGTGAAAAAATTTTTGGTCCTGTTAAAAATTGGGAATGTACTTGTGGTCGTTATAAACACAAAGAACCAGATACATTAATTTGTGAAATTTGCGGTGTAGAGTTAACAGAATCTCGAGTGCGTCGACATAGAATGGGATATATTAATTTATTATCACCAGTTGTGCATATTTGGTATTTAAAAGGCTCACCTAGTTTTTTATCTACCATCTTAGATTCTTCAATAACCAAACTTGAAGGTGTCGTTTATAATGGTAAAGAACCTGAACAAGATCAGGATGTTTCAAAATATGATGATTTTTTTTATGATACAGAAGGTGAAGGTTTTGTTTATGGGAAAAAACGCCAAGGTGCGGAGATCTTATATGATAGATTAAAACGAATTGATTTAAAAGCAGAGATTGCAAGTAACCGTAACATAATGTTTTGTTCTAATGTTACAAAAGCAGTAGAGGATGCAATTAAAAGAATCCGTATATTTGAAAATTTTTTAACGACTAATACAAGACCAGAATGGATGGTGTTACATTTTCTTCCTGTTCTCCCACCCGGTATTAGACCAATGGTAAAATTGGATAATGGAAGGTTCGCTACTTCAGACCTAAATGAACTTTACAGAAAAATTATTATTAGGAATAAAAGACTAAAACGATTATTATCTGTACACGCACCTAGTGTTGTTATTCTAACTGAAAAACGAATGATTCAAGAAGCTGTCGATACACTAATTGATAACGGTAAAAGAGGTTCTAAAGTATTAGATGCAAATAAACGCCCATTAAAATCATTAGCTGATATTATTGAGGGGAAACAAGGACGATTCCGCCAAAATTTATTAGGTAAACGGGTAGATTATTCTGGTCGTTCTGTTATTATTGTAGGCCCTCAATTGGAGTTAAACCAATGTGGATTACCATACGAGATGGCAATCGAATTGTTTTTACCATTTATTATTTATAAATTACTTTCTCAGGGTTTATCTCATTCAATAAAAAAGGCTAAAAAGATTATTTACAGTAATCAATCTTTTATTTGGTATCTAACAGAAGAAATATTAAGAAAACACCCTATTATTTTAAATCGGGCACCTACTCTTCATCGTTTAGGTGTGCAGGCTTTTGACCCTGTATTAGTTAGAGGAAGAGCTATTCAGTTACATCCTCTTGTTTGCCCAGCTTTTAATGCAGATTTTGATGGTGATCAAATGGCAGTACATATCCCTTTATCTTTCGAATCGCAATTGGAAACACGGTTATGCCTTTTAGCTCCTAATAATTTTTTGTCTCCTTCTACGGGTGAGCCAAATATTCAACCATCACAGGATATGGTTTTAGGATTTTATTACTTAACAGCACAAAATAGAATGGGCTTAAAAGGTTCAAACAATTATTTCTCTAATTTTAACGAAGTAATTTCAGCATATGATCAAAAACAACTACAGCTACATTCTTCTATTTGGGTTAGGTGTCCAAAGGATATTACTTTAGATACTGAACTAAAATTTTTAAAGACTATTGTTCTAGCTAATAAACATAATCTTCATATTTATAATAATTTACAACGTAAAGAGACAAAAGACGGGCAATTATTAGTACAGTATATTCGAACTACACCTGGTCGTATTATTTTTAACCAGTGCATTAATGATATATTAAATAAATAGGAGAGGTATAATAAAATGTTAAAGCAATCAAAAATATTTTCTAATAACATAATCAATAAAAAAGAGTTAAAGAAAATTATTGAGTGGGCATTTAAAAATTATGGTCAAAGAAAAGCTGCTTATTTTGTAGATCAATTAAAAGAAATAGGTTTTGAATACGCTACAAAATCTGGTATTTCTATAAGTATTGAAGATTTAAAAATATCACCTGCTAAAACTGCTCTTATGGAAATTGCATCTAATGATGTTTTTTTAGCAGAATCACAAGCAAATAATGGTGAGATTACAGAAGTGGAACGCTTTCAGAGAATTATTTATATTTGGAATAGTACTAGTGAAGAATTAAAAGATCGATTAATAGAATTTTTCAAAAAGAATGATCCTTTAAATTCTGTATATATTATGGCCTTTTCTGGGGCGCGTGGTAATATTGCACAAGTTCGACAATTAGTCGGTATGAGAGGATTAATGTCAGACCCAAATGGTAAAATTATTGATCGGGCTATCGGGGCAAATTTTCGAGAAGGTTTATCAATTACAGATTATATTATTTCCTCTTATGGGGCTCGAAAAGGTTTAGTGGATACAGCAATCAAAACTGCGGATTCTGGTTATTTAACAAGACGACTTGTTGAAGTTGCGCAAAGTATTATAATTAGTGAATTAGATTGTAAAACTGAGCGAGGTATTTTTTTAGAAGAAGATGTAGAAAAAGATGAAAAGGGTTTTTTATCTCTTAAAGAACTTCTTAATGGTCGTATTATAGCATCAACAATCTTTAAACCAGGAAGTCAAGAAATTATTGCTTTAAGAAACCAGGAAATAACCTCTTCTCTTCTCGAGGAATTGATTAAATTCAAAATTATTAAAGTATTGATTAGATCCCCACTAACTTGTGAATGCAGAAGAGCAGTTTGCCAACAATGTTATGGATGGAATTTAGCACTAGGTACTTTAGTAGAATTAGGAGAAACAGTTGGCTTAATTGCTGCACAGTCTATTGGGGAACCTGGAACACAATTAACAATGAGGACTTTCCATACAGGAGGAATTTTTACTAGTGAGTTAATTCGCCAGGGGCGTGCGCAATGTTCTGGTTATCTAAATTTTTTACCAGAGTTAAAAATTAGTCCTTACCGTACTAACTATGGTCAAGATGCTGTGGTAAGTGAAAATCAATCTTGGTTAGCAATAATCAATTATGCAAATGAAGTAGTAAAAGTGCGGGTTGAAGCTCGCACGATAATCCTTGTAAATAATAATAATTACATTAAACGTAATCAGGTATTATTTGAAGCTGCTCCGAAAATAAAAGAAATAAATTTAGCTGAGAAAGAAATTAAATATATTTGTGCAAAAGAACCAGGTGAAATATTCTTAGAAAAAGATGGCTTTCCACAAACTTCAATTACTGAAAATTTTAGTAAACGAAGTAAAAAAAATTATATTTTTTGGGTTTTATCTGGCCAGGTTTTTAGTATCGCATTTAATACTAATTTAAGAGTAAGAAAATCACAAAAAATTTATAAAAATCAAGCTATAGCACAATCCAAAATGGTTACGACTGTAGGTGGGTTTATTCATTTATCTAGAAATAAATTAAACCAAGAAATAAATAGTTTAAGTATCCAAAATTGCTCTCATGGGTTAAATAATTTCAAGATATTTATAGAGAGAAATAACATTGAAGTTACTAAGTGTAAGGTCTATTTATCTCATACCCATGAAATAGTATTAAAACCAGAACTGCTTAATAATCGTCTATTTTCTTTAGGTTTCTTACGTAATAAAAAATATAGAACAAAAACTGGTGGTAAGTTTTATATTTCAAATTTTTATAAACCAAGTTTATTTGGTCAACAGTCGGGTAAAAATTTGACTAATAAATTAAAGTCAGGCTCAACAATTTTTTATATACCAGAAGCCCTAGTTCAAACAACTTCAAACAAAAAAGATTTTAAATTTAAAAAAGGAGATTATGTAAAAAAAGATATAGAAATTTTTCCTAACTATCTTACTAATATAGAAGGCTTTATAGATTTTGAAGTTGAAAAACGAATTAAATATATTAGTATTAGGCCTGGCCAGAGGTATTTATTAGACAAAAAACCAAAATTATCTAAAGAATTTAATGAACAGGTTTATTATCCTGGGGAGTTAGTATTAGATAAATTTGAAGTTAAAGTTTTAAGTTATATAGAATTTGAAGACATTAACAATGAGATATATTTATATATTCGTCCTATAACTCGTTATGAGTTTACGAATGAACGTTCAGTTAAAATTTTTGAATCAAATTGTTTTGCACCTCTAAACTTATTAGTTGAAAATTTTAATTTACAAGTTGCGTCTGGTCAACAAATCAAAATCGATTATCCAATACAGTTTGTAGATTCTCCCTTAACAATTGATTATTCCCTTCAGTCAAATGATACAGAATTAATCTTTGAATATAAAGGACCAGAAAAAAAGAATTCTTATGGCCAAGTTAATTTAATTTATTCACAAACTTTTCTTTTTGATTCTGTAATACCAAAAGAAATAAAGAAAACAGATGTATCTTTAAATTTAATTGTAGAGGAAAAACAATTTATTGACCCCTATACTGTTGTTGGCTCGTTTGATACTATATTCCCATTTGATAATTTTGTTTACAGTGTCAAAATCAAACGTAATAACATAAAATCTAATATTTTATTAACAACAAAATCTGATTACGAAGAGATTTTTTTAGATAGTTTTACTCATAATTATAAACAAAATCAATTTTTAAAAGTAAACAAACTTTTCAATAATAATGTCCTTATTAAAAATTCAGGGTTAATGGAGAGAGTATTAGGTAATAAAATTGCTTTACATTTGGGCCAACCTTATTTTTTCTCTACAGGAGCTTTAATTCGAAAAATCCCTGGTGATTATATTAAAGGACAAGAAAATTTTGGGCAATTAGTTTATGAGCGATTAAAAACCGGTGATATAGTACAAGGTTTACCAAAAATTGATAATATTTTAGAGGCCCGTAAGCCTAAAACCGAAGCTCTACTTGCAACTAGACAAGGTTTTATTAAATCAATAAAATATACTTCTAACCTTATTTTAATTAGTACAGTACCTTCTAAAAGTTATGATTATTATATAGCGTCACGTTCTGAAAGATTATTAGTTAAAAATTATGAATCTATATGCGTAGGGCAACCATTAACGGAAGGTCCGTTAAACCCTCACACTCTTCTTCATGTTTATTTCCGATATTTTTGTTCTTTAGGAACATTATCTATTTATGAGTCAGCTTATAGAAGTTTAAAAAAATTACAAACATTATTGTTAACGTCGGTTCAAGCCATATACATTTCACAAGGGGTTATAATTTCGGGGAAGCATGTCGAGTTGATTGTTAGAGAAATGACACATAAAGTTTATATAGAATATCCAGGAAAAACTAATTTCTTACCTGGTGATATTATAGATTTAGATCAAGCCCAATATATTAATCTTTGTATTAAAAATAGCAATAAGCTAGGGTTCCGACCCATTTTATTAGGGATTACAAAATCTTCTTTAAAAACCGATGGTTTTTTAGCTGCTGCGAGTTTCCAAGAAACAACCCGAGTTTTAACAAGAGCAGCTATTCAAGGTAAAACTGATTGGCTTAGAGGGTTAAAAGAGAATGCTATAACAGGTCGATTAATACCCGCAGGTACAGGGTTCTATGCTAATCAGGATATTACTTTTAATAAGGTATTACTACCAGAGAAACTAATAACGAAAAAAGATAACTTAAGTTTAAAAAAACAATTAAAATTGAAACAAACAAAATTAAAAAAATTAATAAAATTTAAGTATAATAATTAAATACCTTTTCTTTTTCTTTCTATTCGTAATTAAAAGTTTAAAAGTCTGCTATACTAGTTATCATGTAAATGAACATAAAAATAATTATTATTTAAGAAAAACGTTTTAAGTAAAACAGTTAGGTATAAAATATTTAAAAATAAAAAGGATTATTATTTCTATGGCTAAAATTGAATTGGCTCAACTTTTAGATGCAGGTGTACATTTTGGACATAAAGCTCATCGATGGAACCCAAAAATGTTTCCTTATATCTATGCAGAACGTAATGGTATACATATTTTAGATTTAATTCAGACAACTGAATTTTTAAAACGAGCTTGCGATTTTAGTAAAAAAGCTTCAGCAAAAAATCAAACTTTTCTATTTGTTGGAACAAAAAAACAGGCGTCTTCTTTAATTGCTATTGAAGCTCAAAAATGTGGCGCATTTTATGTAAATCACCGTTGGTTAGGTGGAATGCTAACAAATTGGGTAACTATAAAAGGTCGAATTGATCGTTTAAATCAATTAGAGGAACAAGAAAAATTAAACTCTTTTAATAATCTACCTAAAAAAGAAGCATCAAACTTAAAAAAAGAATTAGAAAAACTTAAAAAATATTTTAATGGGGTGAAGGGGATGAAAAAAATTCCTGACATTTTAGTAATAATCGACCAAAAACGTGAAATTATTGCTATTCAAGAAGCACTTTCTTTAGATATTCCTATTATCTCAATTCTTGATACGAATTGTGACCCAAATTTAGCTACAATACCAATACCTGGTAATGATGATTCGATTAGATCAATAAAATATATTATTAAAAATATAGCAGATAGTATTTGTTTAGGGCAACAAAATTCTCTAAAAATTTAGAAGCGAAGGTCAAAAGTTAATTAAAACATTAAAAATTAGGATAAAATATTATTATGACTTTAGAAATTAGTTCAGCACTCGTTAAAGAATTACGACAAAAAACTGGTGCTGGTATGATGAATTGTAAAAAAGCTCTTCAAGAAACAAATGGTGATTTTGAAGAAGCTATTAAGACTTTACGTCAAAAAGGTTTAGCTGCTGCTGATAAGAAAGTTGATAGAAAAACTATTGAAGGGGTTGTAAATAGCTACATACATGCTGGTGGAAAAATTGGGGTTCTAGTTGAAGTTAATTGCGAAACAGATTTTGTTGCACGTCGTGAAGAATTTCAAGAGTTAGTTCAAAATATTGCAATGCAAATTGCAGCTTCTCCTGATGTTCTTTATGTTAATACTACTGAAATTCCGGAAGAATTTTTCCTTAAAGAAAAAGAAATTGAATCCGAGAAACAAGACTTAAGTAATAAACCTGATGATATTAAAGAAAAAATTATTTTAGGGCGAATTGAAAAAACTTTAAAAAATTTAAGTTTACTTGACCAAGCATTTATTAGAGATTCAAATATTACAATTGATGAATTAATAAAGGAAAAAATCACTTTATTTGGTGAAAATATTAAAATTAAAAGGTTTACTCGTTATACCCTAGGGAGCTAAGATCATAGTTTATTATTTAAAATTTCAGAGGTTATTTCAGAAGGTAACTAGCTGGATAAATTTTTAGGGCCCAAAGGAATTAAAAGATTTATTAGATAAATATTATTAGATAAATATTATTTACATATTTTTAGATCCTAATTACTCATTACATGATAGAAAAGTTTTCTATTTAAAATTTTTCTTTTTTAGGTCTTTTAAACTATAATTATTTTAATTTTGGTTTCATAGCATTCATCTGTATGCGTATTTTTGCATAAGGTGTTATAATTTATCTCTTTACTAAAATTAAATATGAATATTCTGGAAAGTACTAATTTTATTAATTTGAACTCATTAATCTTTTTATCAGATATCGAAGTTGGAAAACATCTTTACTGGGAATTAAATGATATTACTTTCCATGGCCAAGTAATAATCGTCAGTTCTTTTGTAATATTATTAACACTTTTATTTTCATTTTTAGGAACTTCAAATAAGAATATAGTTCCTAATGGTTGGCAAAACTTTATGGAATCAGTTGTTGAGTTTATTAAAGATATTGCTCAAAACCAACTTGGTGAAACAGCTTATCGACCATGGTTACCATTTATTGGTACTTTATTTTTATTTATTTTTGGCTGTAACTGGGCAGGTGCAATAATTCCTTGGAAATTAATAAAGCTTTCTGAAGGTGAATTTGGGGCTCCAACAAATGATATAAATACAACGGTGGCGTTAGCTTTATTAACATCATTTATGTATTTTTATGCAGGTCTAAGTACAAAAGGGTTTGGATATTTTAAACGATATATAGAACCTACACCTCTTTTATTACCAATTAATATTTTAGAGGATTTTACAAAGCCTCTTTCATTAAGTTTCCGACTATTTGGTAATGTTTTAGCAGACGAATTAACTGTTTCTGTTTTAGCCTTATTAGTTCCTTTGATTGTACCCTTACCGGTAATGCTTTTAGGTGTCTTTGCTAGTTCAGTTCAAGCGTTAATTTTTTCAACTTTAGCTGGTGCCTATATTGCTGAAGCTGTTGAAGGACATTAATTCTAATTAAGTATTATATTAGTATTTTTAATGTTTAAAGGAATTTATTAGAAATTTGTTAATTTTTTCTTATCTAACCCATGAATAAATTATATGGATTCAATTGTTTCTGCTGCATCCGTTATAGCTGCTGGTCTTGCTGTTGGTTTAGCTGCGATTGGACCTGGAATTGGTCAAGGTACTGCCGCTGGTCAAGCTGTTGAAGGTATTGCTCGTCAACCAGAAGCAGAAAATAAAATCCGTGGTACTTTACTTTTAAGTTTTGCCTTCATGGAAGCGTTAACAATTTATGGGCTAGTTGTAGCTTTAGCTTTATTATTTGCAAACCCATTTACTGGTTAATAAACCATAGCTAAGACGTTTTTAATATATAATTATAAACGTCTTGGCTATTATTGTAAATCAGTTATCCTTTCCCCACAAAAATTTTATTTTTAATACTAAAACTAAAAGATGTTTTATAACTATAACTCCATTTTAATAATAGGAACCGAAAAAACTGGAGGACTATTTGATTTTGATGGTACATTGCCAATTATAGCATTACAATTTGTACTTTTTATGTTCATTTTAAATTTTATCTTATATACACCTCTTTTAGATACTATTGATGAGCGAAATCTTTATATTAAAAAAAGTTTAGATGAAGCTACAAGTGTACTGACAAAGTCTAATCAATTAAATGTAAAATATGAAGCGAAGACATCAAAAGCCCGTAAAGCAGCTAAATTAGATTTATTAACTTACCAAAAGTTATATAAAGATATTTTAGAGGAAAAAATGAAGTCTTCTCAACTTTTTATTGATAAATTTTTAATTGAAACAACTGAAAATTTTGAAAATAACAAGGATAGTATACTAACAAGCTTCGATAATGAAATTGACTCTTTAAGTAGCCAAATTATGACAAAGCTTCTTACTTAAATATACTTTTATTTTTCAAGAATAAATAGCGCCTACGAAAATTTACAAATATTAATTAATTAATAAAAAAATGAAAAGTTATCTAGAGTACTTTGCATCAAGTGAAAATTTTGGAGTAGCATTAAATACGGATATATTTGAAACAAATATTATAAATATAATCTTGTTACTAGTAATCCTTTTTGTTGTGATAAAAAACTTTTTAACAGAAAATCTTACAGCACGTAAAAAAAAAATCGTAGATGATATACAAAATGCTGAAACCCGTTTAGCAGATTCCAATAAACGTTATACTGAAGCTAAAAAACAGTGGGCACAGATGGATATTATCATTAAAGAGATAAATCATCAAATGGAAGTTACAAAGCAAAATGTTTTAAAACTTAAATGGGATCAAGGGAAAGAAGATCTTTCTAAAAAGTTTACAACAGCAATAGCTGTTTTACGTAATAGAGAGAATAAAATTTTCAATGATGTCATTAAAGAAGTTTCGAAAAAAGCATTAAACCGTGTTATTTTTAAACTTCAAAAACAATTAGGAAAAGCGGAACAATCTGCTATTGTAAATCGGAAAATAACGCAATTAGGAGACTAAAAATGGCTAACACAATGTTTGGTTCAAAAATAGCAAATCCGTATTCAGAAGCTTTATTACAATTAGGCTTAAATTTGTATTTAAAAGAAGAAAATGCTGATACTCAAGTTTTCTTTCAAATTATTTTTGATATGGAGAATTTATTAACAATATTAAAATTAACTCCAGTATTAGAAAAATATTTAGCTAATCCTTTGATTCTAGATAAAGATAAAAAAAATGTTTTAGAAAAGTGTTTATCAAAAAAAACAAGTTCTACAACAAAAAATTTTTTAATGCTTCTAGTAGATAAAAAAAGAATAGGTTTTCTTCAAGTTATTACTCAAACTTTTTTAAATAAAGCTTATGATTTTGTTTGTCTTAAATTTGTTGAAGTTTATTCTGCTTCTCCGTTAAGTAAAGAACAAAAAACGCAACTAATAGAAAAACTTAAAATATTATTAGGTCCTGAGTTTACAACTTCTAAAGTTTACTATTCTAAAATTAATGTAACATTCCGTGTGGATAAAGAAATTTTAGGTGGCTTTATTATTAAAGTTGATTCTAAAATCATTGATTTAAGTTTACGTGGGGAATTAGAAAGCTTGGCGAAACAAATGGAAGTAAGCTTATTAAATTAAAACTTAGAATACTGGTTTCCATAGACGTGTTTTTCTAGTTTTTGTTATAGCTAAAGCATAAAATTGTTCTATCCTATTTTTTCTATAATTTAAAGTTCTTATTCAAGGAAGAAAAAAAATTGAGTATCTTATGACAAACCCTAATGAAATAAGTAATATTATTAGAAAACAGATTGAAGATTATAGTACCGATTTAAATATTGATATTATTGGAACTGTATTACAGGTTGGAGATGGTATTGCTCGTGTTTATGGATTAGACGAGGTAATGGCTGGTGAATTATTAGAATTTGATGAAGGTACAATTGGGATCGCATTAAATCTAGAGAATGATAATGTTGGTGCCGTTCTTATGGGTGATGGAAGAGAAATTTTAGAAGGAAGTACAGTAAAAGCAACAGGTCGAATTGCTCAAATCCCAGTAGGTGACAGTTTATTAGGTCGAGTTTTAGATCCTTTAGCTATACCGATTGATGGTAAAGGTGAAGCGGCTTCTACAGAAACACGTCTTATTGAATCAATGGCTCCTGGTATTATTAGTAGAAAATCTGTTTGTGAACCATTACAAACTGGTATTACTGCAATTGATGCTATGATCCCAATTGGTAGAGGTCAACGTGAGTTAATTATTGGTGATAGACAAACTGGGAAAACTTCTATTGCTCTAGATACAATTATTAACCAAAGAGGACAAGATGTTGTTTGTGTTTATGTTGCAATTGGTCAAAAAGCCTCTTCTGTTGCACAAGCTGTAACTAATTTACAAGAAAGAGAAGCTTTAGATTATACTGTAATTGTTGCTGCGAATGCAGATCAACCTGCTACACTACAATATATTGCGCCTTATACAGGTGCAGCAATTGCCGAATACTTTATGTACACTGGTAAGCATACTCTAGTAGTATACGATGACTTATCAAAACAAGCATCAGCTTACCGCCAAATGTCTTTATTATTACGTCGTCCACCTGGTCGAGAAGCTTACCCAGGGGATGTTTTCTATTTACATTCACGTTTATTAGAGCGTGCAGCAAAACTAAATGATGTACTTGGTGGTGGTAGTATGACTGCATTACCAATTATTGAAACACAAGCTGGGGATGTTTCTGCTTATATTCCTACTAATGTAATTTCAATTACTGATGGCCAAATCTTTTTATCAGGTGACCTGTTTAATGCTGGTTTACGTCCTGCAATCAATGTTGGTATTTCAGTATCTCGAGTAGGTTCTGCAGCACAAATCAAAGCTATGAAACAGGTGGCAGGGAAATTAAAACTAGAATTAGCCCAATTTGATGAACTTGAAGCATTTTCACAATTCGCTTCAGATTTAGATAAGGCAACGCAAGCTCAATTAGCTCGAGGACAACGATTAAGAGAAATTTTAAAACAAGCTCAAAACTCACCAATCCCTGTAGCTGAACAAGTGGCTATTATATATATTGGGACGAATGGGTTTTTAGACGATTTAGAAATTAATGAAATTGCACCTTATATTAAAAGCCTTCGTGAATATATAGCGAATTCTAAACCAGAATACCTAGAAATTGTAAATTCTTCAAAACAATTAACTAGCGAAGCTGAAACGATTTTAAAAAGCGCAATAGATGATGTAAAAAAACTTTTAAAATTTAATATTACTAGACTTTAAACACGTTTAAGCGTTTAAAGTCTAGTAATATTAAATTTTAAAAGTTTTCTTTTATTTTTAGAATAAACCTAATGTTATTGCTTTACTAATTGGTAAACAAGCTCCAATACCTAACCATATAGCAACAAATGTTCCTATTAAAAAGACAGTTGAAGCTACTGGTCTTCTAAATGGGTTCTGGAATTTGTTAACATTTTCTATAAAAGGTACTGTTATTAAGCCTAATGGCACAGCAGCCATAGCTAAAACACCTAATAATTTGTTTGGTAATACACGTAATAAATTAAACGTTGGGAAAAAATACCATTCAGGTAAAATTTCTAAAGGAGTTGCAAATGGATTAGCTTTTTCACCTAAAGCTGAAGGTTCCATTACAGCTAAACCAATAACTAACACAAAAGTTCCTAAAATACAAATAGGAAACATATAAAAAATATCATTTGGCCAAGCAGGTTCACCATAATAGTTGTGGCCCATTCCTTTTGCTAATTTAGCACGTAATTTAGGATCCGTTAAATCCGGTTTTTTTAAGATTGACATAATATCTCCTATTATTATATTTATATATATTAAAAACTAAAATCTTGTTTCTTTAATAAATCATATTAAAGACTATTTTTCTTAAATTTATAATGGTCCCGAAATACCTTGCTTTCTTATCATTAAGAAATGTGTAATCATTAACGCAGCTGCGATTAATGGTAAAACAAAGGTATGCGCGCTATAAAATCTTGTTAAAGTATTTTGCCCTACACTAACCCCACCACGTAATAGTTGAACAATTGGAGGTCCAACAATAGGGACAGCCTCAGGTACTCCTGTTACAATTTTACATGCCCAAAAGCCTACTTGGTCCCATGGTAATGAATAACCTGTTACACCAAAAGACACCGTTGTAACCGCTAGGGTTACTCCTGTAACCCATGTTAATTCACGAGGCTTTTTAAATCCTCCAGTTAAATAAACACGGAAAACATGTAAAATTAACATAAGTACCATCATACTTGCAGACCAACGATGAATAGATCGAATTAACCATCCAAAGTTTACTTCAGTCATAATATATTCAACCGAAGAAAAAGCCTCACTAATACTAGGTCTGTAATAGAATGTCATTGCAAATCCTGTTGCAACTTGAACTAAGAAGCATGTAAAAACAATGCCCCCAAAGCAATAAAAAATATTAACATGCGGAGGAACATACTTACTCGTAATATCATCAGCAATTGATTGAATTTCTAATCTTTCTTCAAACCAATCATAAACCTTACCCATAAATATAATTCGCTTTTGAAATTAAAAGTTTATCAAACACAATTAAACTTAATTGCCAGAAACCAGATTTGAACTGGTGACACGAGGATCTTCAATCCACTGCTCTACCAACTGAGCTATCCCGGCTTTGTTATAATATATATTATAGCATAGGATCTTAGAATTACTTTAGTTAAAAAATAAAAGAAAGGTATCAAATTTTAAATGATACCATTCACTTTAGTTAATTGTTTATACGATTTCAAAGATTTCTTCAAAAACTTTTTTAACTTTGTAACCAGAATCAATTGATTCTAAAGGATCCTTTCTTAGTCGGTGACGTAAACATAAAACAATAATTTTCTGAATATCTTCCATTACAACATTCTTTTTACCTTGGAATGCAGCATATGCTTTAGCAGCTCTATTAGTAACTATATCCCCTCTTAATCCATCAACATCAAGTTCACTACATACTTTTGATATGTTTACTCTAAAGTCATAAGGTAATTCAACAGTATCTAAAATGTTTTGGGCATCAATAATTTTTTGCTTTAATAAATCCTGTTGATCTTTATATTTATCTACCCATGCATAAGGATTTAGGTCAAATAAAGTTCTTTCTTCTACAATTCTTACTCTTAAATCAGGATCCTTAACAGTTCTTATTTCAGCATGCATTCCGAAGCGGTCAAGTAGTTGAGGACGTAATTCACCTTCTTCAGGGTTACCCGAACCAACTAAAACAAATTGTGCTGGGTGGCGTATAGAGATACCTTCTCTTTCAACTGTATTCCAACCTGACGCTGCTGAATCTAATAAAATATCAACTAAATGATCATCTAGTAGATTAACCTCATCTACGTATAATATACCTCGGTTAGCTTTAGCTAGTAAACCAGGTTCAAA